GATCGTATCCTCAAAAATGGCAAAAAATCATTAGCTTATCAGATTTCTTATCGGGCTATGAAGCGGATTAGGCAAAAGACAAATAGGAATCCACTGTCTGTTCTGCGACAGGCTGTGCGTGGGGTAACTCCCGATGTAGTGACAGAAACCAAACGTGTAGGTGGGTCAACTTATCGAGTTCCCGTTGAAGTAGTACCTGCAGAAGGAAAAGCTTTGGCTATCCGGTGGTCATTGATCGCGTGTCGAAAACGTTCAGGTCGAAGTATGGCTCTAAGATCGAGTGATGAATCGATGGATGCTGCCAGAAATTCCGGTAGTGCTGTGCGGAAGAAAGAGGAGACTCATAGAATTGCGGAAGCTAACAAAGCTTTTGCCCATTTCCGTTAGTTTTGGATTCGTTCCAATCCACAACCTTTTCGTTGTGGATTGGAACCGGAGCACGGGGTATCAGGGAATCAAAATACACTACGAAGAAATGGATAAGTAAGAAGTGGGCGACAAATGGCAGGTGTCTAAGCCACAAGTGAGGGTTGATAACTATTTCCTTCTTAGGTTGTCAGTTCTTAGAATCTATATACTATGGGAAGGGGCCAATGCGGAGCTGCAGAGTCCATCGAGAAAAGGATTGACGCCATATTGATGAATTTGATGAATTTCTCGGAGAATAGACTAAAATTAAATTGATTGGGACACACATCAAAGAGAGGAAGAATTGAGAGGAAGAATTCAATTTCTTTTTTTTTTTTTTTTGTTTCTTTGAAAAATAGAATCCAAGTCGTGGAATAGGGGAGAAAATTTGTTTGAGACACCGAGAAAGAGCCTCTGTATTTAAAAAGTTTGGAGACTCAATCAATCTTGGTTGACACGGGTATATTCTTGTGATATACTACGAAGCAACAAGCTTACTAGCCTGGGGAATCACCAATTCTTTTTTGAAAACCAAAAATTACCATGACCGCAACTTTAGAAAGACGCGAAAGCGCAAGCCTATGGGGTCGCTTCTGCGACTGGATCACCAGCACCGAAAACCGCCTTTACATCGGATGGTTCGGTGTCTTGATGATTCCTACCCTACTGACCGCAACCTCTGTATTCATCGTTGCTTTCATCGCAGCTCCTCCTGTAGATATTGATGGTATTCGCGAGCCCGTTTCCGGTTCTTTGCTATACGGTAACAACATTATCTCCGGTGCTATCATCCCCACTTCTGCAGCTATCGGGTTACACTTCTACCCAATCTGGGAAGCAGCTTCCGTCGATGAATGGCTTTACAATGGTGGTCCCTACGAACTGATCGTTCTTCACTTCCTACTTGGTGTAGCTTGCTACATGGGTCGCGAGTGGGAACTGAGCTTCCGTTTGGGTATGCGTCCCTGGATCGCCGTTGCGTACTCAGCTCCCGTAGCAGCTGCTGCCGCCGTCTTCTTGATCTACCCACTTGGTCAAGGAAGTTTCTCTGACGGTATGCCTCTAGGCATTTCTGGTACCTTCAATTTCATGATCGTCTTCCAGGCTGAGCATAACATCCTTATGCATCCTTTCCACATGTTGGGTGTAGCTGGCGTATTCGGCGGCTCTCTATTCAGTGCTATGCATGGTTCTTTGGTAACTTCTAGTTTGATCAGAGAAACTACTGAGAATGAGTCTGCTAATGCAGGTTATAAGTTTGGTCAAGAGCAAGAAACCTACAACATCGTAGCTGCTCACGGCTATTTTGGTCGTTTGATTTTCCAATATGCTAGCTTCAACAATTCTCGTTCTCTACACTTCTTCTTAGCTGCTTGGCCCGTAGTAGGCATCTGGTTCACCGCTTTGGGCATTAGCACCATGGCATTCAACTTGAATGGTTTTAACTTCAATCAATCCGTGGTTGACAGCCAAGGTCGTGTTATAAACACCTGGGCTGATATCATAAACCGCGCTAACCTAGGTATGGAAGTCATGCATGAACGTAACGCTCATAACTTCCCTCTAGACTTAGCTTCTGTTGAAGCTCCTTCTATAAACGGATAATATCTGTCTGGTTATGCAGCACAAATGGATACCAAACCTTTTAATTTCAGAAGGTTTGGTGTCCAATGAAGTGAAGGTTCGTCTGATTTTTCGAATAGGAAAAATGATAGCGGTTTTTCATGATCTTACAATCATCGGTTTCCAATCTTGAATTATGAAGAATATATATAATATCCCTCTGGGATAGAATAGATTAAAAAACAAAGAATTGTTCTATCCTGATTCACAGGATGCTTGTAATCTCCCAATCTTTTGGATAAAATAAATTTGGAAATTTCACAGATTTTCTATTGTCTCGCTATATACACAGCTAATATGTATGTGTATCAATCGAAGGACCTAGCTATCTTAACAGATAGATCTTGTCTCTTAGGGTCAGGGAGCCAAGTAAAAAAAGGGGGCGGACGTAGCCAAGTGGATCAAGGCAATGGATTGTGGATCCATCACGCGCGGGTTCGATCCCCGTCGTTCGCCCATCCAAACAGAAGAGGGTAAAAGAGAAGAGAAGAGAAGAGAAGAGAAGAGAAGAGAAGAGAAGAGAAGAGAAGGATAACTCCTTGTTTTCTGAAGGAGAATAATCACCTTGTTTGTATCCTCCAATCAACTACGAAACAGATTCGTCGTGGTAGTTTACCAGAAGTAATAGAAAGCTTACGGTCAAGTGCCTTTTCCAAAAGCTGTGTGTTTTTTAGAATGTTCCTGTTGGCGCCGGGTTTAACCTGCGGGTCTGTGTAGATGCGCTCCTTGCCTCTCTGGTAGTGAAGTTTGCACCCTAGCGCCAGTAGTTCATTAATAGCCCTGCCCTCGGCGTTTGACAGGGGAACATAATAGCAGTGCGGCTGGGAGCCTTCCTGTGGTATGCTAGTCATTGTCTGCCCTCTACTCGTATATTTATCTCTTGATTCATGAAAATTTATTGATGGGGATCTATTGATTGGGGTGGAGGCGGTTCTATTGAAAGCCGGTGCAGAAGGCCGCGGTAAATTGAATAGGTACAATCCTTCCCTTAGAGCCCGGCTCCCGTAATGTTCCTTTCTTTTTAGCATCGGGTATCCGTACGTATCGTAGAATGGCATCCTCCCTCGCCGGAGTGCCGGACGTTGAATCTCCCATAGATAGGGTTACGGAAGATACGAGGGCCTGCTCCAATAGGCGCGGCCTCCTTGCAATATCCGGATCCTTGTTGTCAGGGCGGTCGAATTGCTCGTATACGTCAGCCACACCGCGAATTCGGAAGGTCTTCGTAGTTTTAGCGCAGTCACAAGGTATAAGGCTTACACCAAATAGTCTATCCGACGCCGGCGCTCCCTCGAGGCGACCATATTTACCCACCAGAGGAACCTGATAATACTGCCCTGCGATGCGGACCGTCATCTTGTGCCACTTTCTATCGGATGACTGTAAAGGAAGAAGAATATCGTCCAGCCAGACGGACGCAAAGGAGTACGCAAATCCTCGGAGGTTGGCCGACGACGGCCACTTCTGTACCTCAAAGTCCAGTCGAAGCGGGTATTTAACACTCTTGGCAGAGGACTGCGATCCGTAGTAACAGGTAACGGTCATAACATCCCCTCTGTGCGCCTTGAGAGCAATTTCATCGAAACGATCAATGGGCATATAAAATTTACCTCCGCAGCCTATATTTGTTTCTTAAGGGTGGATACTGATATGGTGCGTCAAATCCAGGCGGATTCGCCTCTTTCGGTGAGTCTTGTGGCTGCTCCCTCTTGCTTATAATACTAGCCCTCTCAAGGAGGTACTTCTTCTTGGGAACAAGCGATATTCTCTTGGTGCGATCGATATTGAACTTGTCAGCATCAAACACGACCTCATCGTTTCTTTTTCTTTGCTCGAACCATGCGTAAACAAGAAAGGCAGCCAGGAGAAACAGGATAACGGCAGCCGCTACCCGGGCCGTAAATAGCTCCTCGGGTGCAAGCACAATAGTATTATCCCTAAGGCCTTGAAAGGAAAGGCTGCGCCCATTCCCTTAACACTATCTTTTCTCTGGTGGCGCCTAGCCGCGCGTGCCTTTTTCCACCAGTTGTCGAGAAAGGCTGGTATGCCTGCCAATATAGGAGTAAACCACACCCTGTTAGCCTCCCTTAAAGCACGTTCAAGAGAAGAGGTGGATCCTCCTCCCTAGCGTGGTAACCCGGGGGCGGGGTGCCTATAACGTTTAGGTTGGTAACGTCAACAGGAGCTCTTAGGCTGGGAATATCAGTCATATTATTGTCGGATTCGCTATGCGGCATACTGGTAACCTCTTCTATTTCGTTGAAGGACTCTTGAGAACCTCTAGCACGGGGACTATATGTTGCCGAAGCGTAACTAGTCTGGTCGCTAGCGGCAGAATAAGAGCCGTAGCTACGCTGCCTACTAAGAAACGGAGCAAACGGTTCGGCGGGGGGATCAACATCGATGCGCAGATCGGATGCCCCATCCTCCTGAGCAGTAGGTACGCCGCCGGCCGTAAACCCTTCAGGGACAGCCACGTCGGAGGCAATAAACAACGGGTTATCCGTGAGATCCACCTGCTGGTCCCGTTTTTGACCACGCGGGAAGAAAGATACACCGCTACGGCGAGACGACCTATTTGAGCCAGATGGCTGCTCGTCTGTATCCTTAAATAGTTGCCCAGCCAATTGTCTTCTAAGCTTGTCTCCATTAGTCATGTAACCTCCCCCCTAGTATAAGATCTGTAATAGCGGCCGCAATCCGGACAATTTTAATATATCTGGTGGTTGATCACGCGATGCAATGAGTCGCATCCACCAGAGAGGCCCCCTCACGGGGGGGAGATTCGGCATCCGGAGCCCACCCTCGTAGAGTCATATTCTCGTATAGCGTACCTCGCGCGGTCCGTCGCCTTTGCACGCCCGGCCACTGCGAAGATACTGCCTCCGCAAGGGCACGGTTAAAGGCCTGAATGGGTATGCGGGGGACACCTTCCAATGCACAGTAACTTGAGTAAAATATATAGGCCGTTTTTAGAGGCAACCTAGCATAAGGTACCTCAACGATGTTTTCAGAGATCCAGTGATCCAGAAGTAGGTATTTTAAAGAATCTAGCTTGAGACTCTCAGCATCGAAAGGCGATCCTTCAGACAAAGGGTTGCTACTATCTGGGTTGATTGTCATTGGTTACATCCTCCTTTTTCCACCGTTTGGGATGGATACAAATCAATGAGCAGTAATAAAAAACGGACTTGGGCAATGCCCAGAGGCGTCGACGCGTCGCCTAGCTAAGACAGCCCAAAGCGGGGGGTGTACACAACCGTATAGGCTGAGTAGCAACCCCCATATAAAAGGAAAAACAAAATGGGTATGATTCAACGGTTGGTATAACACTAAAATAACTACCATAGCAACATGGTAACAAAATAAGGCATTGGTATAATAAATACTACCGCTGTGGAATAGATTCTGTCAACCCCTCATCTGTAATGCGCGCAAATGAACATATCGATGTATAAGTATTACTATTTTTCTTCATAGTTTGACAGTATCACGAAGAAGCTTACCGTGTGAAATACAGAAAAAAGGACAAGAACGTAGGACACTATATATATAACGGGATGGTGGGGGAGGGCAAGTGAGAAGCGACCAAAGCCTATGACTACCCGCCTAATGAGGTGCTCCTTTATCTCAGGGCCGTCAGGGCCCAGCCCATTAACAACCCGCACGTATTCAACCTCCTGGACAAAGAGGGATGCCGCAAGAATAGCAAATACCAAGGGGATGGTGAAGCTCCACAATCCCCGGATAGCAATATCGCGGGTCTGCTCTCTTAGTGTATCCATCTTTCCCCTATCTATAAAGAAGCGAATAGGATATGTAAGGATGTACGTAGGAACAAAAAGGAGGGAACGCACGGGACCGGGCACAAAGTATTTGTAGATAGAGGCAATAAATGAGGCGGATTTGGTTAGCAGCGTAACCTTGCGGGTATCCCGGTCGGATATCTTCGCCCAGAATCGCCCAACCATGTCGAGGGCAATGAGCTGCTGATCGGCGGAAGAGAGGTTCCCCCTCTGCTTCAAAGACTCGCTGAAGACCTCCTTGAATTGTTGGAAGACGTCGATCACGACTCGGTCGATTACATACTTAAAGACTCCGATAAACCCAAGTAAAGTTGCGACGTAATACATAAATGCCTCCTAATTCCATAGAGTTGATGGTAAGTGCCGATTGTGTCGATTGTGTCGATTGTGTCGATTGTGTCGATCTTTTTTCGATTTTACGGAAAATGGTGATTTACGGGGCCCTGCCAGACCTTGCGGTTAGGAGGGGCAGCGTGGGAATCACCATTTTGGTAGAAATAGTCTATTGAACACCTTTTATATATGAGCCTCTTGCAAAGAAAATCGATGTCGATTGTGTCGATTGTGTCGATCTTTTTCCGATTTTTAGCAAAATGGGAATTTATGGAAATTTATGGGATCCAGCTAAACCTTCCTCTCCAGGGGAATCTTTACACCAAGGAAATCCCGGCTACACTGTTGTAGAAAAGCGTCCAACTGCGCAAACGTATTGTTACGAGAGGACGAGCGGGTTAGAAGGAGGAGGCCATCGTTTTCTAGACTAAGGGGAAAACCCAACCTATTCCTAAAGATATAGTCAACCAGATAAGCGAGAAGAATGACCTCGTGGGACGCCAAGGCTCGGGACGATAGAAGCCCCTCATGGTACCTACTGCCTCCTTTTCTTCTACCCTGTTCCTCCTCTAACCTGCCGTAGTAAGGCTGCGTGCGAGAGGGGAGATAGATCTTTTCTCTCTTGCCCAAAGACGACTGAAACATGGCAAGCTCGATGAGTATGGGGTGACGCAGGACCTTCTGCAGATAACCCTCCAGATCCGTGTGTCCCAAGCTACTGCACGTTTCCTTTACCTTGGCTCGTATAGATCCTCCTCTAAGGCTGGCACCATTTAACCCTGAGTATAAAATAGTCTTAAGAAGCTTCTTGGGTATGTCGCCTCCCCACCTAGACATAATGTGGTGCCATAGATTACCAGTCTCGTAGGCCTCCCAAGTGTGGGGAGCGCTCACGGCCCCGATCAGTCCGACGTAGATACCTGTATGACAAGCAACCATATCCAACTCTTCCAATACTAGATCACCCGAAAGGACGTATTCCTCCACAAGTGTTTTGATGACTCGTTTGCAGTCTCGCCGGATACAAGCAATGGTTCCCGATCCGTTGCCATTACGTGGAACTAACCTTGGATAACTGTGGGTATTGTTGTAGGATGTTGCGAAAAGCCCCTTTACAGGGCACCCGCAATTGAAATATGTACTATCTTGGCGACGAAACAACCTAAATAGCATGTAGCTAGTATCCACCACCTTCGTAGTGGCATCGTTTAGGGCGGATATGTATTCCAAGTATTGCCCCGGTAGATTCTTTAGCCTGCTTAAGCTCTCCTCCATCCTAACCGCTGGGGGATATGCCAACCCTGCCATCGTGGTAGAAGGGTCTAGCTTGGGTGGAAGATTCAGGTGCGTGGATGCTCCCATCTCCTCCATAGCTGTATAGAGGCGGTTCGCCGCATCCCTCGCAGGTGGGTCCGCCTGAAGTATTGTCCGTGCCTCTTCGAGGAGTCTTTCCTCGGGCCAGTCCTCTTGCATTGACGACAAAGCCTGCACAAGGCTGGGATGTTTTGATAGAAACTCCTCTGTTATCTTTTGTTCAGGCCCCGTGAGGTAACCTACCTTATCGTACACTAGGCTGCTTGTTCTGCCTGTTGCGTTCTTAGGCTTTTTAGGCGGCCCTATTATTCTTATCTCTGGCTTATCTCTTATTTTTACCCCACAGTTATCTATGGGTTTGGTTATGCCCGTTTCTTCGTTAACTAGACCTCCCTGATCAGTTTTTCCTAATTCCGCGTTTTTTGGAAAAAGATCGACACAATCGACACAATCGACACTATCGACACTATCGACACTATCGACACTATTAACGCTATTGACGCTATTAACTAAACCTCCGTGATTGGTCATACCTAATTCCGCGTTTTTTGGAAAAAGATCGACACAATCGACACAATCGACACTATCAGCGCTATTAACTAAACCTCCTTGATCAGTTATTCCCAAAATAGGGTTTTTCGTAAAAAGATCGACACAATCGACACAATCGACACAATCGACACTATCGACACTACCATTGCTTTCTAAATTTGGACTATTTTCATAGTCGCAATCCCCGTCACTCCGCCTATCGAATGCTTCCTTGTCTTTGGTAAACCCTTCCCAGGGATCTGTCTCCATCAGGTACTTTACGACGGCCGATCTCTCGCTTCTTCTTATTGGCTCCCCGTAGGATAGGCTAATACCCTGAACTATTCTTCCATGCGCCCTTCTCTTTGTAACTATGTCCCGATATCCCAAGGACCTTACCGAGTCGTCCAGCACGTCGCCAAATGTATAATAGGATACCGGCTCAATACCATGAGCTTCCGCGTACTGCATATAGGAATCGTATAGACTTCCTGGAAGGGGAACCTTCCTGGCGCCTAGCGGCATCTCGCTAGACGGGGTATAGTGGCCCTTGGCAAACAACCATTCTAGGACTCCCGAAGAATCCTGCCCTCCCCCGCTTAGCTCGTTGATGGCCTCCACGCTTTGCCCTATCCGAGCCGCGTTGCCCGGCATATCAAGTGCCCAGTTGATAAGCCCGCTGGCGTTTACCTTTAGTTTCTTTAGGAGGAAGGGATCTCTTTTTACAGCGGCCTTTGGCGTCAGTACATAAAGCATACGCCTCCTAAACCCGCTGGTGCGATCCTGCACACACCATTTGGTATTCGACGTTACTAGTAACATCGCTACTACCGATACTACGTATATGCTGCCGTTTTTGATTTCGATTACTATTTTGTCCCCTGATACAAATTTCTTGATCATCGAACATTGTGCGTCGTTTACCTTCAATGGGATGTCTGGCAAGGTTAAAAGTATCTTGTCTTGGACGACTTTCATCTCAAAACGGTTAGTTAGCCTAAGTATATCCAAGGCGCATGAGGCGTCCCCCAGTATGTGTTCCAACAGCTGGACGAATGTCGATTTTCCGGTGGCGCCGGGACCCCATAGATACAAGCAAAACTGTTCGCTGTTATCATGCGTAAATAACATTCGCAAATAGGCTCGTATTACATTGAGTTTTAGCGGATCCCCGTCCGTTAGGATTAGTAAAACGTTGTTCTGAACCTTCGTCAATTGTGTACACTGATTAAACGCTACCCCACACTGGTTAAAGGACCAGAGGTTGGGATCTGATGGCAGTAGTTTCCGCTGGCCATCCTGGTCTACAACTAAGAGTCCGTTGGTAAAGTGGACCCCTTTCTTTGGCTTAGGGGTTTTGTACAGCCGCTGCTTTAAGTACTCTTCCATAAGCTTCCGAAATTGTAGCGTCCCCATCCTCTTTCTATGGCTGATAGGATACTTTTCCCTAAGCTTCATTAACCCGTCTTCTATATCATTCACTATCTCGTAGCAGGTTCCGTCATGGGTTGACCAGTGCCCGTTTTCGTATTTGTACCACTCTTTTTCGGGCAGCCTGAATATCCATCTGTCTGCCAGGCTTAGCGCTAGTTTTTTACTAACGCCTTCTTCCAAGGACTCCCCTTCGCCAAGCCCCTGATCTTCCCTTTTTTCTATTTGCCTTCGCAATATATCTTGCAGGTCGCTCTCTTTATTATCCCCTAACGGCGGTTTACAGAGGTAGCGGGCTTGGAAATGCAGGGCCTCCTTATCGAGGTATCTATTGCCCTTTACCTGATCGTAGAGGCAGTTCCATCTTCGGCCAAAGGGGATTAGTTCTCGTATCTCTGGCACCGTACCCCCTCGTGCGGGAAGCAGCGGAGATGGGATGCTGCCTAGCGCCCCTATGGGGGTCCATCGCAGTATACTTCTTCCCGGACCTAATAGAGTTAATCTCCCGCGTGTGAAGTACTCTAGGCGTAGCCCAGCTACGCAAATGCCATCTTTAGGCGTGTTTTCACACAAACCCTTTCCCCATATGTGTAATCCCCCTGAAGGAGTTTCTTCTATGCTTAAGCCGTTTTCGTTATCAAGGGCCTCCTTGATTGAGGTCGCGAAGCAAGGGTTATCTAGGTCGACAATGCCGACACCAGCGGGCAATGATCCAACGTCGATACCAACCGAATCACAAAGGCATGGTGCGCAAAGTGCGCGGTTTCCGGTTATTACATCGCCGGGCCGGTCGAACTGATCATAGGCGTCGGCAACCCCTTTCAGTCAAAAAGTTTTTGCTTTGAGTTGTTGTAGGGTATGAGCTTTACTTCAAATCCTTTGTCAGAGGGGTAACCATCCTTGAAGGTTCCGTACTTGCCTACCAATGGAATTTGGAAATACTCATCTCTATTGGTGAGCTTAATGGTCATTTTGTGCCACTTGATGTCTGAAGACTGTAGTGGTAGTAGTACTTGGTCTAACCAATAGTCAGTAAAGGAGTAAGCAAAAGTTCTGAGGTTGGTGGGGGTAGGCCACCGGAGGACCTCAAAATCAATACGTAGAGGGTATTTACAGAAATCACTAGGCTCATTTGAAATATCTACTCCACCTCATCTTGAATCTTTTGAAATTATCCATATAATAAATTTGAGAAATAGATAGTATCTATCACATATAACTAATATGAACAAAGAAAATAAGGTAAAAAGGGTGGGAAAACAAGAAGTAGGAAGTCCAGATTCTTTATCTAAAGTTTTGGAGTTAGTAGAAGTCGGTATATTCGACTACTTCTTCGAATCATTGAAAAACCAACATCTCAAAGAATTTCTAATTGGTCCATCTTCCAGTTATGAACCTTTTATCAGATTATTTGACTTATGATTTCTGAGTTCGCTCTTTTTACGCAATCTACGTCATTCGGTGAAGAGGGGTAGTAGCATTACCCTGGAGAGTTTGATGTTACTAACAATACCAATTTTCATGCATTGCTTGAGTGACAGAAGTTCGATCGAAAGAGGTTTTATATTAACAAAAATTATTAATGGGGGTGACGTACTAAAAAAAGAACAAGCAGAAAATTATGGTGATTTCTCCTACGACCGCTTCCTCCGATTCAAAAGATCTTTATCTGTTGAAAAGGATGGGAAGAGAAGAACGCCTGTTTCTTACTATGTTGGTTCGAAGAAAAATAATTCTGCAGGTTCGACAAAAGATGAAAAACAAGTTCGTTATAATGCAATGAATCCCTTGGTTTCCGGTAGATGGAAGGTCTGCATAGTGAGGGATTCACTCCTTGGCGGGGATATATCCAAGGGGGATTTTGAGAAGATTCAACTATTCTGGAGGGATAGGTATTCACAAAATTACAATGGGTTTTTCAAATTCTATAACCACGCGGGAGTTTCCAAAAACGGAAGTGACTGTTACCAAAGTGATTTTGATTCGTTATTCTTTTGGAAAATTCGTAACAAGCGAGATCTGGATGGGCTACAAGCACCACGATCGAGAAACGATTCATTAAGTCCCTTAATATTAGACTCTTGCGACAAGGCGTTACTCGAATCTGAGTATTCAGCAGATTGCCGGGGGAATGGATCGGTATTCCATTTCGAGCGAGAAGCCTTTTCTAATTTGTCTTCATTTCCGTCTTGGAAAAAAACAATGTCGTTTCGTGACTGTATATTTGGATTCTATTGTCACAGGAATGGGGAAGACTCTCCCATTCTACCCACTTATTCACAAATGAAAAATGGATTAATAAATCGACTCACCGAGTTTCTTTCGATAATTGAGAAATCAAATCTGATTTTTCATGGGGCAATTTCTGTTGATATCAATAACAGTGTGAAATCTGGGAAAAGATTTCCATCGAAGTTGAAGGAGGATCTTAGGATACTTGGCAAGGAACTAGGGTTACCAAGTAGCAGCATATACCTCGACCTCAGTGAGATTCTTCCAAAATATTTTGAAGTATCTTTAGGTGTAGTAACTAATCGGGGTGAAAATACTACTTTTTTAAACCAATTGAAGGGAAAGGGTAACATACATCCGATATATTCCCTAGTTAGATTGTATGGACGAAATAGAATCATATCTCTCTACTCAACATACATATTTCTTTTCTATGACTATTTCTGTGCATTATCTACTGAATATTTCTCCCGAATCAAATATCGGTTGGATGGCTGGGCGGGGAGCGGGGAATCCACCGGTGTACCAAGAATTGCAACTGAATAAAGATTATTGGAATGGAAAAATAACATAGAGCGTTTATTAGACGAATCTATTAATTTTCGAATTGATGAGTATAAGAATGTTCAGTCAAATGTGCATAGATGGCTCGATACAACTGAAAATTCGTCTTTTTTCCCAAAAGGGAAAGTCTTTTTAGAAACGAAGTATGACTTGGGAGAATCAATTTGCGGTGTATCAATACTGAGAAACGAATTACTCAATAGTTTTGGTACCAGTATTGGTAATACCAATCAACATAACGAGAAATATTTTCATCGATTTCTCAATGTTTTATTTCTTTACAAAATGATGGTTGCCGAGGTTACTCGCCAGGAAGTTTTGGTAGATACCATCGATTATTGCATCGAGAAATTGAACGATATAGATCTCGAGAAATTGAACACGATAGATCTCGAGAAGCTTGATCTTTTATCAGGTTTATTCGATGGTTACATTGACGAACAGATAATTTCCCTCAAAACAATTCTTGAGAGAAAAAGGAGTTTATTCAGTGAGTCCAGACTGTTAATGAATAAGAAATCAGTAGGCTCTTCGACCGCACTAGAACCCGCAGCGAATCTCACTCCTGTTGGGTTACCCCGCATCGAAGCTACCCGAACCGGATTCTCAAATGATGCTCTTTCCACTACGAAGGGGCAAATTTGGAATCTGTTTTTACAGAATTTGAATCGTGGAAAAGGTTCAACTAGAGATATTGGTGGGAGTATTTCAAGATACATTTTCGATGAAGTGAATGAACTGAACTTTCTAGACCACTCTAATCTACCTGTACAGAACTGTGCTGGAAGTGACTTCATTCCGAGAATCAAAAGGGATTTCCTTATTGGGAAATGCAACAGTAGTTATTTCGACGTGTTAACTAATTTCTATGTGGGCTCCGACGATGAAACCACCTCATCTAATATCATCTCATCTATTTATCCCCAACTGTCAGATTTGTTATCATCCAATTTATCGAAACAAACAGCAGGGGAAACTGCTGATCATGTACTCACACCAGTTCAATCTATTTCGTCTAATCTGCATGAATCTGCAACATCGTTATTAACTCATTCAGATAGACTTTTTTATTCCATTTCGGATCTGAAGAGGTTACTGGCTTTGTTTTTATCTCCGTGCAGTAGCGCTGGAATCGATTTGGAAAAAACGTTGATAAACTCCGATCCATCGGCGGATCGGCGACCTCGACCTCGTCCTAAGAATCTGGGATTAGATCGAGTCAATTTAGAGAAGTTTATTGAAAATGGATCGGGCTCGAAGAATGTTTCCACCAAGAATCGATTCTATCAAGATGATTCATCTATTGGGTCTTTCTGGGAACCGGAAAGACTGGAAACGCTTTACTGGTCGCTAAGACTCTCATTAGGCAACGACGTAACGTCGAGATCTCTAGCAGGATCGATTGGAAAGAAGGTTCCGCACAAAAATGCGGAGTTTGCAGATCCATCTATCCAGAAAGAACCTATCCGTCCATCCTATTTCATCAATTTCGATGAATTATCAAAAGATTTGAACAACTATAAGATCTCTTGGATCTTTTGGAGAGACAATATCGGTGAAAAATGGAGCTTATTTAGAGATTATATACCTTGGTTTTTTACCCCCAACTGGTGGAGATATTTCTATGATCTGATTAGAGAAACATATCCAGAAATAGTACTGAAATTCAATGATGACTTAAATCATAATCTTCCTAGAATTTTTAAAAGAATTGTTGAGGATATAGATGGTGCGAAAGCCTGGTTATTCCAAAGCCTAGGATTGAGATTCAAAAATGATTCTATCAATATCATATTATCCAAAATAGATCTTCTTATTCTCGAAGAAATTCCTGATGAAGCGGAGATGTCACATCCAAGAGGATGGTCAGTATCTAAATCTTCCAATAAGTCTATCTTCTATTACTTTATCCTCTCAATATTATTTGTTCTTGTATTCTTCAAGCATCATTTGTCTGCCGTTTCGGGTTCCAATTCCCTTCATTCATGGAAACGTTTCAATACTGTTGAATATTTAACAGACCCAAAGCGTGGATCCTATTTGAAAAAGGTAATGTATTCCCCTTCGACGAGGTAAATGTCAACCAGAGATCTACTAATCTATTCTTTGAATAGCTTCTTGAATTATATCAATAATATAATCTTTTTTTTATTTATCAAAAATGAACTAGATTCATGGATATTTCGTAGGGAAAGCTCCGATATCCCGGATAGTAAGAAAGAACTATTGACTCAATATTTAGTAACGAATAGTATTATTTCCAAGTATGCGTCGAAATTGAATTCCAATTATGATTTATTGAGCAACGAGATTTCTCGTGAACCTCACCCACAAGAAAGATCTAATGTTTTGGCATACTTACTTCAATTTCGGCAAAATGATCTATTGAGTCACAAGATCCGTAAGGTGGATCCTGCGGAGAAATGGGCCCTTTCCGCCCTCGAAAGAAATATTCTATTTTCGGTAACGACGAGACGAAGAGGCAGTCTACTAAATGTGCCATGTCAAGACATACCTATCTCACTCGAATCAGGATTATTACCATCTAAAGGAATTTTGCTAGTAGGACCTGTGGAAACTGGCCGATCTTCCATTATTAGGGATGTAGCATTCAATTCCTACTTCCCGTTGGTGAAACTACCATTCAAAAAATTGATATACAATCGATCCTTTTTTAACAATGTACGTGGAAATTTCATCTCAAAAGAGAGCGTACATCGATTAAATCTCGTTTTTGCAATAGCGGAAGAGGTGTCTCCCTGTACACTATGGATTCAAGATATTCATGAATTGAATATTCATCGTTCATATAATAAGCTAGAAGCTGATCCCAGATTCTTACTTTGCCAGATATTGAGGAGTATTAGTCACAGGCGCAGCAACTCCAGCATTCGCAGGAATATTATTATTGCTTCAACTCACGTACCTGCAGGGATAGATCCAGCTCCGATAGCTCCGAACCGGTTAAACTAATTAATAAATTTTCGAAAGTCCAACAGATATCAACGTCAGAAAGAATTGTCAATTCTGTTACGTATCAAAGGTTTCGAAATAGAGACTAATCCGTCTCTTCTTGAAGGTACTGGGTCTGGAACTACGGGTTATAGCAAACGAGATTTATTTATTTTTGCTAATGAAGCGTTATTGATAGGTACTTCCAAAAGGAAAAAAGTTGTAGGTAGTGACGCAATTGGCTTAGCTTTGCATAGACAACATTCAACTGTTACTGATATGCGCAATGGGGTAAAATCCGGCTCTGAATGCGAAATCTCTTCCTACGAGATAGCAGGAGCTACTCTAAAGAATAGTTTGATAGATACTTATCCTACAAATATTCCATTTATTGGTCGTAACGAGTTAAAAATGCGATTTTATTATTTGTCTAACTGGTATGTGGAACCTTCAACAACCGAGTCAACAATTAATGAATTCACTCTATTTTTGCATAGCCTAGGGCTACTAGCTGGATTAGTGGCTCGCGATTCGTCACAAATGGATATTAGAGAGAAAGAAAATTCCATTGTTATTGATAAACTTGTAGAGAATGACTTGAACCTAGCTTCTGGTGTCCTAGAAAACCTTTCGAAGAATTTCTTACGTTCAGAAATCTGTAGAGGCGAAAATCAATACAATAATAGTCTTTCCCTTTCTTTTCCTACTGATAAACTCAAGTATTGTTCAGGTGTAACCTCTACAAGTCGTTCTTCTAAATTTATGAGAAAAGGTGTATTTAATAGTCTAACCGATTTCGAACCGCAACAGTCACCCGAACTAATAAACTTAAGTTCAACGAAAGTGTCGCGTGAGATTACTTGGTCCCATAAGGCTTGGCGTCTCCGCTTCCTGCGAAACAAGACTTATGAATTGATGAGAATATTATCCGAACCCAATCATTTGGGTAATTTAGTCTTCCTTTACCGAAATCAGAATTATATACCCCAACAAGATTTTGAATTCAATAAGATTAAGGGTGACAAAAATAAATGGTATGAAAAAAGAGTCTATCTTTTCAGTTTTGAGAGATCTGTCACTAATGCGACAGATAAATCTATTAAAAGATTGGAAAACCGGTTGGAAAATATGTTGTTACGTGAGCAATTTCTCGAATTGGGATTATCTGACGACTCATCTAATGAATATGAAACACACTGTAATCGATTCGATGACCCGACTCGATTCTTCGGGGGGCGCTTTATCTGGGACCCTATGCTTCTGTTCCAGTCGGATCCTAACATTCCTCCCTCGCGTCGCAGCTTGTTGCCGACGCAAGAACTGGCGCGGAGGCTTTACATCATCTACGGCATGGGAAGGCAGCGCCGTAGAACATTGTCAAATAGAAAGATTAAAAATTTCTTTCTATATCGTGGAGATAATCCGAAATTGAAACCCGACTCGTCTATTAAGCGGTGGAATAATCTCCCTTTGGATGAAGAGGAGCGGGATTCCGAAGACGTCAAAGAAACTTCCTTTATGGATATATATCTGCAATATCCACAGATATTTAATCCCGCTCGCTTGGATTGCTACGTGGTAGCGGAAGATTTTCCAGAGCGATTTATTCGTTTTAGGCTTCTGGTTCATAGAAATAAATGGATGAGGCGGAACCGCTCCCCATTTCAGGATTTTCTTATCTACAACACGTTGCTTGAAACTTATTAATATGTATTCAATCCGTCGTTCCGATTGGGTAGGGCGTCACTGGATCGAATAACGAAACAATTTATTCATGAAAGTTCAATGTCATAGAAAAAATCTCAGATACTCTTCATTCTATCTAGATCTCTAGCAATATAGAAGTATTTAGAAGCCAAATTAGTAAAAGGAAGATCTTTATTTTCCTTTTGCTGTTACAAAAAAAATCGAGGAAGAATAAGAAGTTATTCTGTAGGGATTTTGGAAAGTGGTTCCCGCTCGGAACAGATCCTCGATAAAATTGTGGATTTACTATTGAGGTGACTGATTGATTTGCTCATTCCAATCATTCGGTACACCGGGTTGAGGTGGGGATCTCCTCGAAGAAGCGACGCTCAAATTCAAATAGAGTCTCAAAAGGGAAGAACGCATAAGTCTTTCTCTCATCAATTGTTGGAGCATGAAATAAGCATGATATTCAATCATTCACTGGTTGATGGGTCATGGTTCAACGCGATTTGATTTGGCATATGTGTGAAACACAACTATTTTCTTACTGGGAATTTAGGACGTGGATTCAAATGAATCTCCCCGGGTAGGATTTGAACCTACGACCAATCAGTTAACAGCCGACCGCTCTACCGCTGAGCTACCGGGGAAAATGGGAGGGGATTTGATCTCACACACATTCAAAGACCCTTGTTCTTTGAGCTGCCTCTAAATCTAGAAGACATTAAGCTTCCTCCGACATTTCTTGGACTTCGCGTACAATCTAACTCCCATTATAGGAGGAGGCGGCAGCGATAGCAATCCTATTTGAATGGAAGAGCCCCCGAATCCTGGGGGAGGGCAATCAATCGTGGTCGGGATCGACCACACAAGCCCCCCCCCCTCCCAGGATCTGTATCGATCAATAATCACCAATCAGTAGTTTCTATTCCCCCCCTTCCGAGAGGCGTAGTAGAATAGCCGCAGGATCGTTCCACCTCATAGAAATAGAAGAAATATCTTCGAGGAAGAATCATAATAGGGAGAATAAAGAGAGGGAAAAGGAGATATAGAAATGGGGAAGATGAAGAGTAGTCGGGAGAAATGAACACGAATTGGAGCTTCGTGAAACGAAAGTAGCAGTTTATGGAAAAGGCGGAATCGGGAAGTCAACAACTAGTTGTAACATATCGATAGCTTTAGCGCGACGGGGAAAGCGAATATTACAAATTGGATGTGATCCAAAACATGACAGTACTTTTACTCTCACGGGGTTTTTAATACCTACAACTACAGATACTTTACAATCAAAAGATTATCATTATGAAGATGTATGGCCCGAAGATGTAATTTATAGAGGTTATGGTGAGGTAGACCGCGTTGAGGCAGGTGGACCACCAGCTGGAGCTGGCTGTGGAGGATACGTTGTGGGAGAAACAGTGAAGTTATTAAAAGAATCAAACGCCTTTTATGAATATGACATAATTCTATTCGATGTTTTGGGAGACGTAGTCTGTGGAGGCTTCGCCGCTCCATTAAATTATGCGGATTATTGTATTATTATAACCGATAATGGATTTGATGCTCTTTTTGCAGCAAATCGCATTGCTGCATCAGTCAGGGAAAAATCACATACCCATCCTTTACGATTAGCCGGTTTGGTAGGTAACCGAACATCCGAAAGAGATCTTATTGATAAATATGTGGAGGCGTGTCCCATGCCCGTACTCGAAGTATTACCCTTAATTGAAGACATTCGAGTCTCTAGAGTAAAAGGGAAAACTTTATTTGAACTGGCGGAGTGTCAACAAAATTTAAATTATGTTTGTGATTATTATCTAAATATAGCAGATCAGACTTTGTCTAAGCCAGAAGGAATCGTGCCACGAGAAATCCCAGATAGAGAATTATTTAGTTTACCTTCTGATTTTTATTTAAACCCCAATTCTGAAAAGGGAGAGGACACTCGAAGTAGTCAACATCATACTCCGCTTGATTTTACTATAATTTGATGCTGAAGCGGCTATGTCCCTGTCTGCACCTACATAATCTTTCCAAGGACATATTTTTCATGAAGATGCTTGAAATCCCTACTTTTGAATGTGAAACTGGTAATTATCACACATTTTGTCCCATTAGTTGCGTCGCCTGGTTATACCAAAAAATTGAAGATAGTTTTTTCCTAGTGGTAGGTACGAAGACTCGCGGTTATTTTCTGCAGAATGCTCTTGGAGTCATGATTTTTGCGGAACCTCGTTATGCAATGGCAGAATCGGAGGAGGGGGATATCTCAGCTCAATTGAATGATCAAAAAGAATTAGAGAGAATCTGCTTACAAATAAAGAGAGATAGGAACCCTAGTGTTATTATCTGGATTGGCACATGTACTACAGAGATAATAAAAATGGATTTGGAGGGCATGGCACCCAAACTAGAAAACCGACTTGGGGTACCGATAGTAGTGGCACGGGCCAATGGATTAGACTACGCGTTTACTCAGGGGGAAGATACCGTCTTGGCCGCTATGACGCATCGATGTCCAGACTATAATTCTTATGCAATGAACCTCCATAAACAAGATGCAATCAAAGACAATGCCGATAGCACCGTTGTTAAAAAATCTCTTTTTGAGAAATGTAAATTAAATAATTATAATTTAGTACTTTTTGGGTCCTTGCCTTCAAGTGTAGCTTCGCAATTGAATTCCGAATCGAAACGTCAATCCATTTCTGTCTCGGGTTGGCTGCCTTCCCAGAAATACGCCGAACTTCCCGCTTTAGGCGAGGGTGTTTATGTATGCGGCGTAAATCCTTTCTTGAGCCGCACGGCTACGACATTAATGCGCCGCAGGAAATGCCAATTGATTGGAGCGCCCTTTCCAATCGGTCCTGATGGAACACGTTGCTGGATCGAAAAAATTTGCTCAGTATTTGACGTGGAACCAAACGGCCTCGAGGAAAGGGAAAATCAGATCTGGAAAAACCTAAAAGATTATCTTGGAATAGTAACCGGCAAATCTGTGTTTTTCATGGGAGATAATCTATTGGAAATATCTCTAGCGAGATTCTCAATTCGATGCGGAATGGCTGTTTACGAAGTAGGTATCCCCTACATGGATAAGAGGTATCAAGCTGCTGAACTGTTGCTATTGCAACAAACTTGCAAGAAAATGAAAACTCCCATGCCCCGAATTGTTGAAAAACCCGACAATTATAGTCAGGTACAGCGTATGCATGAGCCGAAGCCTGACTTGGCAATTACCGGAATGGCGCACGCCAACCCTTTGGAGGCTAGAGGTATCGATACCAAATGGTCGGTTGAATTCACATTTGCGCAAATTCATGGATCTATTAATGCAAGAGATGCTCTCGAATTGGTTACTCGCCCATTGCGGCGTAAAAATGACTCTCTTTTGGGATGCAGTAGTCTGTCGAAACAGACAATAAGAAGTTAGTTAATTTTTTTTTTCTTTAGTTTCAAAAATAAGAAGGAATTGGTAATTAATCACTACGAAAAAATATACGTAAGTTTATAAAAATTCTTAGTCAAAAGATTTGTTTATTCCACTTTTATTTTCTGTGATTAAGAAAAAACATCATAATATAATTTAGTAAATCGTCATTCTAGGTACGTGATTAACCCCTCAAAAATCATTTGAATAATTTCACATTTATGTGTATACTGTATATAGTATTGACACCAGCTTCAAGGAAGTAGATAATGATATCGGTAATAAACGGTAGATTGAAACGAAGAGTAAAACTTAAATAGAAATGAGAGGAAGTAGGGCGATAATTTTCTTACATTAAAAATACTACAACGAATATAAATTTAAATATACTCAACACTTTGTCAATGACTTGGATCAAATCAATAAATCCTTACATATTATTTGGGCTTTACTACGGGTTACTCACGACACTACCTGTTGGACCCTCCCAAATTTTATGTATAAAATCTTTCCTTTTAGGAGGAAAACTCAGCGGTCTCGTGTCTCTGAGTGGTTCAATGCTGGGACAGCTAGTAATCATTTCATCGATATACTGCTCTCCCGTGTATATCTTCCTGTCAAAACCCCATGTACTAACTATTGTGGTAATACCTTACACCATTCTATTTTGTTTGACAATTAAGGAGGTATCAAATTATCAAACTTTGCGTCCTGTTATCTCGCTGCGCGACCCGCGCGTAGGAAATTTATTTCTTAATAGTTTTCTATTTCAGATTCTAAATCCGATTCTATTACCGAATCCGGTGCTGGCGAGACTAATCTATCTTTTTTTCTTTCGTTATAGTAACAATGGGATGTTTTTAATCAGTAGCTTTTTGGGTTGGCTAACCGGTCACATATTGTTTAACTACTTATGTAGATTACTTCTAATTTGCATAGAACGAGATTCACCAATAATTTATTTGTTGGTAAAACGAGCGATCTACACAACTTTTAGTATTGTTTTTATAATTAATGCAATGGTCTATTTGGGTAGAGCCCCAGTTTCTTTTTGGACCAGAAAATTTGTGGATGAACCTCATGATAAAGATATGTCCTTTTGGGAAATTGCTGAATATCCAGAATTGTTGTGGTGGTTCTTCAAGCCATGGCCCAACTCTTTCTTCGACCCCTCTAGAGTAAATCGGGGTGCTCGATTTATTAAAAACTGTCGATCCGATGCTGATAGCAGCATTTATAAAAGAAGAGTATCCACCTATTTTTTTGATAAGTGTATAACTGATGGGAAACAGAGATTATCCTTTTCGGCGTTGCCTAGTATGTCAATTTTTGAAAGATAATTAGAGAAATCTATTTCAAAATCCCCTAATTTGGGGGGGACTTGTCCCTCATATGGGGACTGGATGTTTGATAAATTCACAAGAAATGCAAATTTTCAAAACGAATTGATGGATCGAATCGAATTACTAGAGACTGGAGCTATTTTTTCGAATGCAATAGAAAAAAGAACTAGATTGACAACTGGGAGCAAAAAACGAATAGCCCATGTTTACGATCCCTTTTTAAATAAATATCGTCTGCGGATTCCAACCCCACAGACATTTTTAACAGTAGATGAATTGGATTTGCTCAAATGGAACCGGTCGGAATTAAGGATATTGATACACAAAAGAAAGAACGAAGATACAAATAGAAAAAATTATCTTGAAGATTGGATCTATGCCAGAAGTTGGAAATGGAGACGTAAAAACAAGACTGCTTTGCCGTGGGAAACTTTATCAGGAAAAGCCCACCGTATATTTCAATTGATGTTTAAAAATCGAGTGTTGTATGATAATGACGTGCAAAAAATTCTGAAAAAAATAAGATCTTCGTCCGAGCCAAATGTAACTTGGGAAGAAATACTGGACTTGGATCTTGTTGATCGAGCACTATTTCTGATTTATTTAAAAGAAGAAGAAAACTGTTGTAACTTTCATGAAATTTTCCTATTAGATATATTATCGAGGAATAGTCAAAAGCGCCTTTTTAGTCCGAGACACAAGACGTTTACAGTTCATAAGATTGAAGATCTAATCATAGATTTAGCTCGCAATAACGAACTCTTTTTTGACAGTGAATTGGATGTTCCAGGCGGAGAAAGTGATGTTCGTTACCGGAGATTACGAAATCTAGGCATTAGTGTTGCGAAGGCGAAACCCAAATTAACAAGATTAGTAAAACGATATGCAAAAGTATCTGACTTTCGTCGAAGATTACTGAAGGGATCTATGCGATCCAGAAGGCGGAAGACGCTGATTTGGAAAATACTTCAAGAAAAAACGCATTCTCCTTTTTTTCTGAGATTGATGGAGATACCAATTCTTCCCCAACTACCCAATGAACGATTAAACAGTTCAAATCTTGAAACGAGACTTGCTGGGACGGAAGAAGAGACCGTTGATGCTCAAGTTAAACAACAACTAAATCTCTTTTCATCCACGAGAAAAAGCTTCAGCGAATCGGAACTTGCTCGCTCAGCTGTAGCGGCTAGATCGGACATAAGTCCCATCCATAACGGAAGGGGATATATGCTGATTTTTCAATCGAAATTTCGGAAGTTTATAAAGTTACCGTTATTTATAGCGTCTAAAACTATTGGTCGTATAGTGTTGTGTCAAAAGTCCGAATGGAATAAAGATTGGAGGGAATGGAAAAAAGAAATTCATATAAATTGCACGTTTGACGGCGAGGAATTTTCGCAAGATCAGCTCCCCGCCCGCTGGGCAAAAGAGGGTTTGCAAATAAAAATTATATATCCCTTCCAAATGAAGCCTTGGCATACTGGTGGGAGGAAGAAACGACCAACTTACCGGGAAAAAGGGGTGGAAATTGAATCGACCAAGGGTCGGAGATCAACGAAACAAGAAAAGACTAAATTTACTTATTTAACCGCTTTGGGATATCAAACAGATGTACCGTTTGGTACTATCCAAAAAGAATCTTCATTTTGGCAACCCATTCTAAAAAAATTGATTTGGATTTTTAGAAAATATCTCTCAATGCGAACCAAGCAAGCTTATCGCTTTTTCGATTCCAATTTTGGAGTAGGTAGGGTATTCAAACCAAATCTAAGTTCAGTCAAGGAATTCAATTTAATTGTTGAATCTGAAGAAGTTTTGAATAACGCTCTTTTGCATGAGAATACCCGGATAAATAATATATCTGCTAGTCGTAAAGAAGAAGTAGTAGGGTTCGAACCAGGGATTGGTGAAACAAGTGAACGATTACTTGATATTGACGGGGAACGTAAAAACATAAATGAAATTAATAAAGAATTAGTTACGGAAGGACTAGTTAGGAAAGAACTCGCTGCAAGTGACGATGCACGTAGCCTCGCAATTCTTTCGAACGAACAAATTGGCCTAGATGAAATCGACGCTAGAATAATAAAATTAGACAAATTAGCATTAGATGATAGACTGATGAATACAGGCTTTAACAACTTTGAGGAGTACGAAAAAAGAGGTTTTCAGGAAATGATCTTGAAGTGGCGTATATATATTGGGGAAACAACTGAAAAGTCTGTTTTGGCGGCGTCAACGTCTTATCAAAAAGCCAACAGATTTTTTGTTTATTACTCTAATGAATTTGCCGCGTTGCGTACGCAACTTACAAAGGTGATAAATAACAGTATTAACGAGAAGGGTTTTTTTGTCTTCGGACCGAAGAAGAGGTTATCGGGGATTAAAAAACTTTCATTACTATCTCAAGCTTATCTCTATGGCAATATATGGAGCATTGACATAAAGGGAAATTTAGACTTGAGCCAATTGGTAGCTGATACCAAACAGAATGGAAATTATGACAAAAAAATTGAAGACATCGGAGGATGGAATAACGATCTAACTTTCTATCGGCCTGGGCAATACCGGAATCCTGCAGAAGATTCTTACCATATTTTACGTAATCACAACTCAAATATGGCAAAAATTATATATTCAAATAAAGTAGGTAATTACAAAGCTAGTTTAGATTATTATTTCGTCACCAAGTTAGATAACAAAATTGCACAACAATGTATCAATCAAAGTGTTAGGAAATGCGTAGGAGAGTGGGGATTCCCGAAGCAGTTAGGTGATATAAATGCAGGTAATTGGAATCAATGGATAGATTGTTTGTATAAATGCAACTTACCGTTAACAGTCTGGCGTGGTGTAGCACCTCATAAATGGAGAACCACTTTTAATCATTTGGACGTACTCAATGAAATTGAGAGAAAGAATCTAAATGGACAACTAAACGGACAAGAACATTATGTCTTTCATGGGAACCAAGATATATATTCCATATACGCCAAAAACCCTTTTCTTAAAGACCGAATTAGGAATCTCTGTAGACGTCGCAGATATAATTATTTATTGCAGAGTCTTTTTGATTTCGTGCGAAACGGAGATACACAAAAATTTTCTATTCGCCAAGATGCTATTGCACAGAGGATTCATTCCGAAACGCGTATTAAAAAAATTAGTAAAATACAGGGAAAAGAGATGAGAAGATCTGTTTGTTCCCAAAATTCTGATACGGAAAGCAAATTTAACTCGAAGTTTGATTTAATGCTGTGGCTAGTTCCGGATTTCGCAAAAGTAAAGAGCATTTTTGGGAAGAAAGCAAAAAACGTGACAGATGCCGTGTTGAAGGATACTAATAAATATGGAGTAGTGTTAGATATAAGTCGTAGATATCAAGATGTACCAAATGCATCGAATGATCTGGACGATATAACGTTAGATGAAAGGGAAAGTGCGGATTACATGTTTCGGTGGAAATGGAAATCCGAGGTTGAATCAGAAAAATTGAGAAGCTTGATTTTAATTGTAAGTATGTTGGAAAGTGATGACCAACTTGATCTTGCTGCGCTCTGTGTTAATACCGGAGTAGATTCACATTTATTAAATCCGTATTTCAACGCAAAAACTAAACTTGATCTTTTTTATGACTTATGCGTTGTTTCGGCCCATCGCTTCCCAAGCCTATTTGACGACCAAAACTTGATATACAAAACAGTTAACCCTTTACTGAAAATTAGATATAGGTCCAGCAACAGAATAAATAAACGCTTATACAGGGATATATATGATGATAACTATCTGTCGAAGATACTACTCGTAGTGACAGGGGAAAACAAGAAACAGTCTGATATTTATAATATTGAAGATCTCCTGCTTCCGCGACGTCGACGGGAATTTCGATTTCTTCAATCTTTTCTTCACTCTTTACTACTTTTGGTATCTCCGAAGCAAAAAATGCAGTATTCAAAATTTGCTGCCGAACTTGGATGGAACTGGAGGGGCAAAGAACCCAAACCTTCGGAGCTAAGTGAAGTTCAAAAGATTAAACGTTTTCTGTGGCCCAGTCATCGTCTAGAAGAACCAGCTTGTATTGGTAGATTCTGCTTTGACAGTACCAATGCAAGTAAATTTACAGTATTAAAAATTAGGATGTATCCTATTCTTCAAAAATGAAACGAGCATAAAGATGTGAAACGTAAAGCGTAATGTACTTAATTGGGATTAACAAAATAAGATCCCAGTTAAGTATACATCTAATCAAATGATGTAAGTCTCAATAGAGAGAATATCTGACGATTAATGCAAAATTGATATGTAAATTATGAAAATGAAGTGTGAAACAACGTTGTTTCACAAAAAAAAAAATTGAACTTACTGTTGACTGCTCCTGCTGCAGCTGTCGACTGAACCCCTTATAATCGGTCTGATATGGAGAAGGCAGTCATTATCGTAATTATCATTATTACTACGAATAAAAAGATATCTATTGATTCGTTGCTAAAAGTTGGAGAGAAATATACAGGATTTGCCGTTTCCCAAGTTTACTATGTGACCCATCAAGTTTTGAAGCTCACCTCTCACTTGGAATCACACCCCAAAGACTATTCTTCTCAAAGAGGTTTGTGGGTGTTACTAAGCAGGCGCAAACGCCTCTTAATCTACCTATCTGCTAATAATCCAATTTTATACACCAAAGTTTTGAAAAATTTAGGTATTCGGGGATTAAAGGGGCATTGATAAAAATTTGGGCAAAAACTTGATGCTTGGAAACGTCGAGGGCAGTACGATTCATTTTTTATTATTGGGCGAAGCTTGATCCTGTGATACTTAATGGAAAGGAAACAATTTACGAATATGTATCTTAAAGAAATAGATCCAGTTACAGTAAGCCTGGGTCCTCATCATCCATCGATGCATGGTGTTCTTCGACTTGTTGTTGCTCCAGACGGGGAAAATGTTATTGGTTGCGAACCGGTATTAGGATATCTGCATCGGGGGATGGAAAAAATTGCCGAGAACCGAACGATTCTACAATACCTTCCCTACGTAACAAGATGGGATTATTTAGCCACTATGTTCACCGAAGCAGTAACAGTAAATGCACCAGAAAAGTTGGCAAATATTCAAGTACCCGGAAGAGCTAGTTACATACGCGTAATTATGCTTGAATTAAGTCGGATAGCTTCTCACTTATTGTGGCTTGGTCCTTTCCTAGCAGATATTGGTGCACAGACTCCTTCTTTTCATATATTCCGAGAAAGAGAAATGATTTATGATTTATTTGAGGCTGCTACGGGCATGCGAATGATGCATAACTACTTTCGCATTGGCGGAGTCGCTGCAGATCTCCCATACGGATGGGTAGACAAATGTCTAGACTTCTGTCATTATTGTCTCCCAAAAATTCATGAATATGAACGACTTATTGCGAAGAATCCTATTTTTTTGAAACGAGTCAAGGGGGTAGGTTTTATCAGTAGGCAAGAGGCTATCAATTGGGGCTTATCGGGACCTGTATTACGAGCTTCGGGAGTTCAATGGGATCTTCGCAAAATTGATCACTACGAATGTTATGATAATTTGGATCGGCAAATTCAGTGGCAAACAGAGGGGGATTCGTTGGCTCGTTATTTGGTGCGAATTAGCGAGATGAAGGAGTCAATAAATATTATTAAGCAGGCACTTAAACTTCTTCCGGGAGGTCCATATGAAAATTTGGAAGGTCGACGCCTCAGCCAACAACAGGGAGAGGTCGACTGGGGTGATTTCAATTACCAGTTTGTTGGTAAGAAATCTTCCCCTACCCTTAAGTTGCCGAGACAGGAGCATCACGTGAGAGTAGAAGCCCCCAAGGGAGAATTAGGAGTCTTTTTGGTCGGAGATGACAGTGTTTTCCCTTGGAGATGGAAGATTCGTCCACCCGGTTTTACAAATTTGCAGATTCTTTCTCAATTGGTAATTGGAATGAAGTTGGCGGATATTATGACAATATTAGGTAGTATAGACATCATTATGGGAGAGGTTGATCGCCGAAACGGTAACTGATATTGAAACTCGTGGAAAACAATTAGTTCACTTATTTGATGAATCGGGAATTACAAGAAATTCTTTCGAATCAATTTGGATTTTGGTTTCTACCTTCACCTTAGTTGTAGGAGTCACGACAGGAGTATCAGTCATTGCATGGCTCGAGTGAAAAGTGTCCGCGGGGGTACAGCAACGTATTGGACCAGAATATGCGGGTCCGCTTGGAATCATCCAATCTTTGGCGGATGGAATCAAACTTCTTTTAAAAGAAGACATTGTTCCAGCAAGAAGCGACGCTCGGTTATTTAATAGTGGACCAGCTATTGTGGTTATACCAGTCTTCATAAGTCACTTGGTAATACCGTTCGGTCAACACATAATTCTATCTGATTCGAGTATAGGTGCTTTCTTCTGGATCGCTATCCCAAGCATTGTACCTCTAGGTCTTCTCATGGCGGGGTATGGCTCAAATAACAAATATTCTTTTCTAGGTGGTCTTAGAGCCGCCGCCCAAGCTATTAGTTACGAAATACCTCTGGCTTTGTGTATATTGCCTATATCCCTACGTGCGATTCGCCAACTACGAATAAGAAGTCAATATTTTTTATGAAAAATAAATATCGTTGAGTGATAAACCAAATAGTCATTTGGGTGAGATCAAACAGCGCTTTCGCAGTTACAGGTTCGAGTCCCATCCCCCATGTATAGGCGTAGAATGATATCCGAGCAATAGACGAGACACTGCTTCACCCCGGGTCTGAGGTTAGTCGCCTAGGCTCAAAGCGGGAACAAATAATCAGTTCTTATTTTTTTTTTTTCAGGATTAAATGGGAGTGGGCGTTAAGAAACACCAATATACGCAAGAGACTTGTGAAGCAGAAGGAAATGAACGTAATAAGCACAGACAGGTAGAGTGCGAAGACACTCAAACAGGAGTAAAGGTAGACTCAGTTTTGGTGGGGATAACTGGGTCATGCATCTAAAAAATTTCAGTCTCGAGTAGAATCCTGCTCACTTGGACCGTGACTATTTGGAACGAAGTAACCCTCATGACAGTTTTGCAGTTAACAAAATGGCTTCATATTCACAATAAACTTTATTTTGAAATGATTGATCTGGCTATTTTTTTTTATCTGCGACCCATCCTTACCCCGAAGGGGTATATGCCAAACTTGGCTCGATACAGTTCACGGCGTGTTTTAAGCCATTTCAAAAATAAAAACTTAATAAGGTTGAGATAGATTCGGAAGCATTTACTTCGTCTTGGCAAACAGAATCTCATTGATTGAGGTCGCGGATCCCCAGCCAGCGATCTCGTAAATAACGATCGCAAATTAGTTAATTTTTTTTTTTTATAAAATTGGAAATTAATGAGGAGCCGTATGAAAATCCAATTTCATGTACGGTTTTGAATTAGAGACGGGGGGGGGGGGGGGGGGGCAAGAGTACCGTCGACTATCCTTATCTGGTAGCTTGAGTACAGTCGATATAGTGGAAACGCAATCTAGATATGGTTTTTTTGGATGGAACTCGTGGCGTCAACCAATAGGTTTCATAGCATTTTTCATTTCCTCATTAGCAGAATGTGAGAGATTACCGTTTGACTTACCGGAAGCAGAGGAGGAATTAGTCGCGGGTTATCAAACTGAATATTCGGGAATAAAATTTGGTTTATTTTATGTTGGTTCTTACCTAAATCTATTGGTTTCTTCATTATTTGTAACAGTTCTATACCTCGGCGGATGGAATTCACCAATTCCTTTTTTTGCTAAATTTGAGCAAGATTCTTTATTTTTGGATCTTGGTAGTGGGTCGTTCAATGTACCGAAACCGGTGGCAGATATCATTATTACACCATTCAAAGCTTATTTATTTCTATTTATCTCTATTTTGACTAGACGGACGTTGCCCAGAGTAAGGATAGATCAATTATTAGATCTCGGATGGAAATTTCTTTTGCCCATTGCTCCGGGAAATTTGTTGCTGACAGCTTCTTTTCAACTTCTGCTAATGAACTAGTAGATACTGTTTTTTACTCCGGTGTTAATTCAAGTCAAATCTGTTTAATGTACTAAAAACTGAAAAAAAACAAACAAAATAGAGATATCTCTATTTTGTTTGTTTTTTTTCAGTTTTTATTTTCCCGTACATGTAATTTTACTTTATGTGTACAACATAACAAATAACAAGAGTTAAATTAGGTTTATTTATTCCATGTTTACGACACTAGTTAAATTTCGAAATTATGGGCAACAAGCCGCAGAATCTGCAAAGTATATTGGTCAAGGTTTCGCGGTTACTTTAGATCATTTAAATCGTTCACCCATAACTGTCAAGTATCCGTATGAAAAAATTATATCATCTGAACGATTTCGTGGGCGCATTCACTTCGAGTTTGATAAATGTATTGCTCGTGAAGTACGCGTTCGGGTATGCCCAATCAATCTGCCAGTCGTCGATTGGAAATTGATAAAGAGCATCAAGAAAAAGCAATTGAAAAACTATAGCATCGATTTTGGGGTGTGCATCTTTTGTGGGAACTGTGTGGAATACTGCCCAACAAATTGTTTGTCAATGACTGAAGAATATGAACTTTCAAGTTATGATCGTCATGAGCTAAATTATGATCAAATAGCTTTGGGGCGTTTACCCCTCTGCACATCTCGAGATCTTTCGATTCAAGCGGTTTCAACTTCAGCAAGTTCCTTTTCGAGTTAATATATATACGTAGAGGTTAAATAACTAAATAATTAAGCAATGATTTAAAAAATGAATCAGATTATCTTGTTATCTGTAATTAAAAAAAAGAAAGAGAAATAAAAGGAGTACGAAGTAGATATTACATGAAATATTTGAGTAATTGTGTCTAACGAATCTCTTTGAATTAATTCATCAAATTATTTTGACATTAATAGAATCAGGTATTCCCCTGGGAAGTTTGAGTGTAGTCTTATTTCCCAATGTGGTTCATTCCGCTTTTTCTCCGGGGTCGGTTTTCACCCGTATATCTCTACCTTATTTTGTGTTGAACGCTGATTCCGTAGCTGCCGCGCAACCGCTCGTGTATGTAGGAGCTATAAATGTTTTAATTGTGTCTGCCGTAATGGTTACTCACGAACCGACACGGTCCAGCTCCACCCCCTGGAGCGTGGGATACTTTACTGCTTTGGGAGTTTGCATAGTCCTTTTCTTGGAGTTAACTAACGTGATTTATAGCACAGAATGGTTTGATAGAAATTTCATTAAGAAATTGGAAATTCCGTCAGCAAATATACCCGAAAGTAACGTGCGACAACTCGGTTATAACTTACTTAGCAAGTTTTTAATTCCGTTTGAGCTTGCTTCGACACTTCTTTTAGTTGCTTTAGTGGGAGCAATTGGACTAGCGCGTGACGAAGAAGGAAGCAAAATTAATGAGAGTTCGTCTGTTTCAACATCGCGCGATAACTCTTCGTTTTTTTGATTAATCTCTACTTTTTTAAGGTTAAATCGAGATTAAATGTTGAATACAAAGCTGTAGAATCTTCAAATTTTCCGAGGAGGAGATTAGTACATCACGTTTAGACACGGATTACTATTAGGTGCTTATCTATTGCGTGTTGGTTTCTTCGGGTTAATTACGAGTCGAAATACGGTTAGGGCACTTATGCGTCTTGAACCAATTTTTAACGCGGTTAATTTAAATCTCATTACATTTTCAAATTTTTTTGATAATCAGCAAACGGAGGGAGAAATACTTACTTTATTCGTAGTAGCCGTCGCGGCTGCCGAAGCTGCCACCGGATTAGCCCTCGCCCTCGCCATTCAGCGAAATAGGAGATCTACTCGTATCGATCAGTTGGATCTGTTAAAATGGTGATTGATCAATCCAGAGATAAATTAGTTCTATAAAGGTAATCAACTTTGAGGTATCGATATCGATTGAATCGTTTCGATACCTCTCCTGCTCTCTCGCGAAGTCGTATTTGATTTTTCTCTATATTTTTTTTATATACCCCTTTTCCGTCTCTTTTTGCCTACAAGGTGGAAAATCCGTACTAGACTAGACAGGCATTGGGTTTCATCGGATATATATCAGAAGTAAAAAGAAAACAAAAAAGTTTGATTTAATTGACGAGAATGACTAGTTGTGTAAGGGGCGAGGAGGAAGAAGTTTATCCCAACCATTTTAATAAAAACAAATATTTTTGGTATATAAAAGTAAGCTAATAGGAGTGAATATATTTAATGGCACACTCAGTAAAAATCTATGACACATGTATCGGTTGTACCCAATGTGTAAGGGCATGTCCCACGGATGTGTTAGAAATGATACCCTGGGATGGGTGTAAAGCGAATCAAATAGCTCCTGCTCCTAGAACAGAAGATTGTGTAGGTTGTAAAAGATGTGAATCCGCTTGTCCAACAGATTTCTTAAGTGTACGCGTTTACTCAGGGGCCGAAACTACCCGAAGTATGGGTCTAGCCTACTAGTTAGCCGATAGAAATGAAATAGCATAATACTGGTAGTAGTAATAACTAACTCCCAATTTATTTTGACTCATACTCGAAGATTCGTAATTGCGAAGTCCGGGTATGAGTCGGTCCATTCGGTCCACATAGTTTTTTTTTTCATTACAAATCTATTTTTTATCCATGATGAGTAACGTACCTCGGCTAACGATAATCGTTCTCTTCCCAATTTCTGCCAGTTTGCTGCTTCCACTGATGCCCCGTGATGGAAATAAGATTATTAGGTGGTATACGCCGGGCATTTGTATACTGGAATTCCTGCTAATTACTTCTATTTTTTATCGTCATTTTCAGATTGATTCCCAATCAATTCAATTGGTGGAAAAGTTCAACTTGATAAATTCTATTCATTTTCACTGGGCATTGGGTATTGACGGACTCTCCATGGGTCTCATATTACTCACGGGTTTTATCACGACTTTAGCAACTTTAGCAGCTTGGCCAATCACTTGTAACACACGGCTGTTTTATTTCTCAATGCTAGTCATGTATAGCGGTCAAATCGGATTGTTTGCCTCTCGAGATATTTTGCTTTTCTTTTTCATGCGGGAGCTGGAACTGATTCCAGTCTATTTACTTCTATGTTTGTGGGGTGGAAAGAGACGTCTGTATTCAGCCACGAAATTTGTTCTATACACAGCTGGCGGTTCCATCTTCCTTCTAGTAACAGCTTCAAGTATGAGTTTCTATGGAAACGAGGGACCTTCTTTTGATATCCAAGACTTGATGAGTAAGTCATATCCCACTTCGTTGGAAATACTTCTTTATTTGGGCTTTTTAACAGCCTATGCCGTGAAATTACCGATATTGCCCTTTCATACCTGGTTGCCGGACACCCACGGAGAGGCACATTACAGCACATGTATGTTACTAGCTGGAGTATTGTTAAAAATGGGAGGATATGGGCTGATCCGAATCAACTTGGAAATATTGAACCGCGCACATTCCATATTTGGATCATGGTTGGTACTACTCGGAGCGATCCAAATTGTATATGCCTCTCTAGCTTCTATGAGTCAGCGTAATCTCAAGAGACGAATAGCCTATTCATCAATTTCCCATATGGGTTTTGTAATTATTGGAATCGGCTCCTCAACAAACATGGGTATTAATGGCGCCATATTGCAAATGATATCTCACGGATTAATCGGCGCAGCGTCGTTTTTCCTCGCAGGTGCTTGCTACGAAAGAACTCGTACGCTATCTATCGACCGATTGGGAGGAGTGGCGGCTCCGATGCCTAGACTATTTACTACGTTCAGTATCTTTTCACTAGCATCTCTTGCATTACCGGGAATGAGCGGGTTTGTATCAGAATTGTTGGTATTTCCAGGAGTTATAACTAACAAGCAATATTCGTTTTTATTTAAAGGGGGGATTACGGTGGTGGAAGCAACTGGTACGGTATTAACTCCCATTTATTTGTTATCGATGTTACGCAGAATCTTTTATGGATACAGATTGTCCAACGAATCAAGTCGATATTTAATTGATTTTGGTCCAAGAGAGTTATTCACTTCGACTTGCCTTTTCTTACCAATACTAGGCATTGGTTTGTACCCGAATTTGATTCTACCTATATGGAATAATAAGGTACTTTCAATCTTGTTTTCATATTCCGCTATAAATTGAGGGAAATAAAATCATCTTACTCTGAAGAAAAGTAAAAGTTCTATTTTTTTATGTCAATTTATATCGGGATATGATGCAAAATAAGTTTGTTTGTCGTTAATTCCTACCAATTTGTGAATTCTAGCTACGGCACTTGAGTAATATATCACAACGTCATTTGATTAGTCTTTGCGTGTGCAACCAATACCACAACTTGACAAATAGATGGAGAAACAAAAACAGACAGATAAGTAGATGCAGATATTGCCTATACCATCTATTAACTCTTTGTTTTTGTTTCTCCCTTTTTGTAATAAATTTTTAACTTTTTTTTTATGTAATTAGTGAATTGCACCTCTGTTTTTCTTTTTTCAGATTAACCATCCGTAGTTGTGTAATCCGATTCCCAATAAGTTGACTCCCAAGAAACGAATCCGAACCAAAAAAAATCCCGTAGATGCCGCCGCAGCGGGTCCCTCCCCCATCCAACTCTTAGTTATTTTGGTATGAAGATAAATAGCATGTATCAACCGAGTTGCTAACGCCCAAGTTTCTTTGGGATCCCAGCTCCGGTAAGAGCCCCAAGCTTCATTGGCCCACACTGCCCCAGAAGGGATACCAATAGTTAGGAAGGAAAAACCCAGGCTTATAATTTGGTAAACCCATTTATCTAGCTGATTAATCAATTGACACTTTCGTGAATTTAGGGATAGCAAATGAAGCAAATTCCGCCTGTCAGTTCGTCCCTGATCGTTACCGCTATTCAGCAACAGATTGTGCAATCGAGAAATACGGTTCGCGTCCGAAACGGACCATCGATCTTTTTTATCACGAGAAATAATCAATAAAGACATTGCTGACGGAGATCCACATAATAAGGTTGCATAACTCAATGACATCATACTTACGTGCATCGTTAACCAATGAGACTGCAAGGCAGGTACTAGCAACGTTGACTGCTGCGTTCCCGCAGGGAGACCTGAAGTAGCAAAGGCGTGAGTCGGCATAGCACTCGGTGCCGGAGTTGCACCCGACCACTCATTCTGATTATTAACCTCCGAAGTCACGTGCAAGAAAGAAAAGCTCCATGAAAGAAACATTGATGATTCGTATAGATTGCTCAGTGGTAGATGCTTTGTTTGAATCCAGCGAGTTATCATAAATCCCGTCGTACAAGCAAAAGCAATCGTCATGCTTCTTTTGCTAAAATTACTTATTTTATGAGATCGATGAGATAAATTGATCCAATTCGACGGAGTGGCAAAAAAAAGCATAAGAAACGAAATGGAACTGAGTGTACGCTCTATATCGATATACGTCGTAATGAAAAAGGACCATTAAACTTTTTTGATTTGATCAGTCTCAAGCTAAGAACTATCAAATGATTTATACCACTTTTTTTGTTATGAATACGAAATAAAAAGAAAAAAAAAAGAAAGTGATAACTCTCTTTTTTTTTTCTTAACTAGTATTACAGCCCGATTTTTATTTATTACTTTGGAAATTTAATTCAATCATTTTAATATTTTCAAAAACCAAAAATCTGTGCATTAGACTGGACATAAATATGCCGCTACTCGGATTCGAACCGAGATGCTCTAGCACTGCTTCCTAAGAGCAGCGTGTCTACCTGTTTCACCATAGCGGCTTTTAATTTGTGTAGTTTTATTCTACTACAGTTACAGTTGATAGGTCAATGTTTCTTTCCCCCGGATATAGCGTTATCTACGTGTCAAGCAAGGAAAAGAGAAGTGTTAAATTAACAATTAATTTTTAACATTTAAATCGTATCGGTATATGGCACTATACTCGTATGGAGGTAGCGGAATATAGCGCAGTTTGGTAGCGTGCCATCTTGGGGTGATGGAGGTCGTGGGTTCAAATCCCGCTATTCCGAATAGAGATAGGGTAATCAAAAGCATTAAAACTTAGCAACATTGTTAATCTATAAAATAAACCTAACAAGTGATAAGACAAAAGAAACGTCTTTCTATCTACTTTTAGATAGGACAAAAAAAACTGCTCCTTTTTCAAGTACGCGGGAAAAACACTAAAAAAAAAGATAGATATCTATCTTTTTTTTTAGTGTTTTTCCCGCGTACTTGAAGTTGAAGATCCCTCCTTTTCGTCTCTCCTGCAGCTTTGATTGATGCGGTTGAAGAGTTACCCGACGTTAAACGTCACTTATTGAAATAGCTAAAAGCGTCTATTCCAACGTAACCCCACTACATTTTTTTTAATTCTTATATACTTACCTACTTATCACTCGTGCCTCTTTTCGTGACGAATGGAGTTGCATCTACCAATTACAAACGACAAAGGAGTTAGACAAATAAGATTTATTCTACTTTTCATTCTTTTATTTGAAAAGTACTACACCTGGATCACTTATTAATATCAACGTACTATTCATTGGTTTAATTTTTCCTATTTCAACATTTTTTATTCCGTCATTTGCTTCTGTATTTCCCGCAACTAATAAGAAAATAAAGATACTACTTAATTGTTTCAGAATCTTTTTGGTCCGTTACGTAAAAAAAACTTTTTGAACGGCCAGTTAAAACGCATCGGGCCAAAGAAAAAGCTTTTGACGCTGCTTTTATCGATTTGTTTTTCCATACCCGATTACGAATTTTTTTTTTCGACGCAGAAGTACGTTTCTTCGGAACTGCCATATATCCATCGAAGTTTATAACTAGGTTGAAAATGTATTGATACGCATCAATAGAATAGATATAATGAGAAAAAATAGTTGAAGAATGATGAGGTGAGCAAAGAACAAATAAAAATCGATATATTTGTATTTTGTTGTATCAACTTCCTAAGTATCTATTGGCTGAATACTACAAACAAGTTAGCAAGCATTCAGGTTTTTACCGTCGACATAAATGGAATCAACCACGAATCGAATCATATTCTCTCTGTATCCAAATATTCTTCATTTTTTCTTCTTTGAATAGATCTTTTGTATCAATAATTTGTTCCTGAAACAATCGTGTAAGATTCTTCCCCTAACAATTGCGTTATTTAGCCACGGATATCCAATACTGATGCTAGATCCGTGACGAAGAAGTAAAACTCGAGTTATGGATATTTTTGTATTGGACCTCGGCGCTTTCCGAAGTGATGCAAAATGCCGAGCATCGTAAAATCTTCCCGGTTCTACTCGGAGTTGTTTACCACCGATGTCAATTATTGCATATTTATCCATTACGAGTTTCTCTTTTTTTCTCTCCATATTTTTTTTTTTCCAATACCAAAAAAAGGAAGGTTGGGAAGGGGGTCATAAAACATATTGCTTTATATTAAGATATCGCAATTGAAATAAGTATCTCGAAGGTATTTAAATATTGTCAAGTTGTATAGTGTTTCATCGCGAGGCGGTTAAATAACAAAGTATACAAATAATTCATTCTGTCCAATGATATATTAATCATTCCATTCGTTTATATTCCATTTCTTATTTTTTTTTTTTATTTGAGTAAATAAAAGCAATAAAAAAGATTAGAAACAACAAATTTAATTTGGATCTAATACGTTCGTGGAACTTTCAAACGAATATGCTTGGATTATTCCCCTGTGTCCGCTGGCAGCTTCCTGCTCAACCGGGTCAGTATCTTTCTTCTTCCCAAAAGCTACGAAGGGTTTCCGTCGCCTACGCGCTGCATTTAATATTCTTTTGCTCACTATTTCCATGTTTATTTCCTTTTTATTATTTTGGCAACAAAATTTTAGTCATTCGATCCAGCAATATTTGTGGGTTTGGATTCCAACAAGCCATATCTGCTTAAAAATGGGTTTTTTGGTCGATCCACTCACTCTCGTTATGTCGATGTTAGTTACTACTGTAGGTATCTTAGTCATGATCTACAGCGATAGTTACATGTGTCACGACTAAGGATACGTAAGGTTTTATGCTTATTTGAGCCTGTTTGCCGCGTCGATGTTAGGATTAGTTTTCAGTCCCAACTTGATACAGATTTATGTGTTCCGGGAGTTAGTCGGGATGTGTTCCTACTTGTTAATAGGTTTCTGGTTTGCAAGATCAACTGCTGCAATTGCTTGTCAAAAGGCCTTTGTGACCAATCGTATAGGAGACTTTGGGTTGTTGCTAGGTGTGTTAGGTATTTATTGGATAACTGGCAGTTTTGAGATTTGTGAATTGTGTGATTGATTTGCTGAGTTAAATAAGAACGGTGTTGTCAATCCGGTTCTTGCTAATACAATTGCTCTTTTACCCTTCTCAGGTCCAGTTGCCAAGTCTGCCCAGTTTCCGCTTCACGTATGGTTACCAGATGCGATGGAAGGGCCTACTCCCATCTCGGCTCTTATCCATGCTGCTACTATGGTAGCTGCGGGAATATTTTTCATACTTCGTATTTTCAATCTCATTAAAATATTGCCTTTAAGTATGGGTGTCATTTCTTGGGTAGGCGGGGCAACAGCCTTGTTGGGGGCAACGTTGGCTCTCACTCAGAAAGATCTGAAAAGGGGTTTAGCCTACTCTACCATGTCCCAGTTGGGATATATGGTGCTAGCCCTGGGGATTGGTGCCTACCGATCTGCCTTGTTCCATCTCATCACGCACGCTTATTCCAAAGCTTTGTCATTTCTCGGATCCGGTTCAGTGATTCATTCAACGGAAAAAGTGGTTGGATACTCCCCCACTAAAAGTCAGAATATATTTTACATGGGTGGCTTGCGGGGGTGCATGCCAATTACCGGAACCACCTTCTTATTGGGCACCCTCTCTCTATGTGGTATACCGCCACTAGCTTGTTTTTGGTCTAAGGACGAAATTACTACACAAAGTTGGTTATGCTCGTCTTCTCCTGGATGGGTGGCTTCTGCCACAGCAGGCTTCACCGCGTTTTACATGTTTCGTATCTATCTTCTCACTTTTGAGGGAAGTTTTCGTGTTAACCAGATCAATCAGATTTGTTCCAACACTGTTTTTTTATCCGATAATGGCATTAGTTTGTGGGGCGAAACTCAGTTGGAATCACCAATTGAGCAAAGCAGTAACAATCTTGTATCTATACAAAATGTGGAACAAAGCGAGATTGCAAAAGATTTTTTCATATCTCGTTTGGAGCAAAAGTCACTACACCCCGAAGAATCAGATTTTTTTATGGCATTGCCTCTGATCGCGCCGACAGTACCCACCATATTAGCTGGATTAGTGGGAGTTAATCCCGGCCAAAATGAAACTGGTTTTGACTCACTGTCTGAATGGATGATTCCTCTTTTTGACTCCTACGGCTTTAATAGAGATCATGAAAATTTAACAAAAGTGTTGGTAAATTCAACCGGTTCAGTGATTATATCGCTCATCGGAATACTCATTTCTTTCTCCATCTACGGACAAACTAAATTGTTTGAAAAAAACAATTTTCAAAAATTGAATTTACTCAATAAAAGTGTATTAATTAAATTTGCACAATTTATAAGAAATTGGTCACTAAACAGAGGTTATGTAGATTACTACTACGACATCTACCTCGTGAAGACTACAGTATTTATGAGTAAGTTAGTTCTATTTTTTGACCAATGGATAATTGATGGTTTTATCAATGTAACTGGTGCGCTATTTATTTTTGGCGGAGAAAGTATGCGACATGGGGAAAACGGCAGAATATCTCACTATTTATTTGGATTACTAACTGGAATAATTTTGCTATTAGCATTACTAATTTTTGTTTCTTCAACAAATTGAATGCCTTTTCCATAAACTGCTACTTTCGTTTCACGAAGCTCCAATTCGTGTTCATTTCTCCCGACTACTCTTCATCTTCCCCATTTCTATATCTCCTTTTCCCTCTCTTTATTCTCCCTATTATGATTCTTCCTCGAAGATATTTCTTCTATTTCTATGAGGTGGAACGATCCTGCGGCTATTCTACTACGCCTCTCGGAAGGGGGGGAATAGAAACTACTGATTGGTGATTATTGATCGATACAGATCCTGGGAGGGGGGGGGGCTTGTGTGGTCGATCCCGACCACGATTGATTGCCCTCCCCCAGGATTCGGGGGCTCTTCCATTCAAATAGGATTGCTATCGCTGCCGCCTCCTCCTATAATGGGAGTTAGATTGTACGCGAAGTCCAAGAAATGTCGGAGGAAGCTTAATGTCTTCTAGATTTAGAGGCAGCTCAAAGAACAAGGGTCTTTGAATGTGTGTGAGATCAAATCCCCTCCCATTTTCCCCGGTAGCTCAGCGGTAGAGCGGTCGGCTGTTAACTGATTGGTCGTAGGTTCAAATCCTACCCGGGGAGATTCATTTGAATCCACGTCCTAAATTCCCAGTAAGAAAATAGTTGTGTTTCACACATATGCCAAATCAAATCGCGTTGAACCATGACCCATCAACCAGTGAATGATTGAATATCATGCTTATTTCATGCTCCAACAATTGATGAGAGAAAGACTTATGCGTTCTTCCCTTTTGAGACTCTATTTGAATTTGAGCGTCGCTTCTTCGAGGAGATCCCCACCTCAACCCGGTGTACCGAATGATTGGAATGAGCAAATCAATCAGTCACCTCAATAGTAAATCCACAATTTTATCGAGGATCTGTTCCGAGCGGGAACCACTTTCCAAAATCCCTACAGAATAACTTCTTATTCTTCCTCGATTTTTTTTGTAACAGCAAAAGGAAAATAAAGATCTTCCTTTTACTAATTTGGCTTCTAAATACTTCTATATTGCTAGAGATCTAGATAGAATGAAGAGTATCTGAGATTTTTTCTATGACATTGAACTTTCATGAATAAATTGTTTCGTTATTCGATCCAGTGACGCCCTACCCAATCGGAACGACGGATTGAATACATATTAATAAGTTTCAAGCAACGTGTTGTAGATAAGAAAATCCTGAAATGGGGAGCGGTTCCGCCTCATCCATTTATTTCTATGAACCAGAAGCCTAAAACGAATAAATCGCTCTGGAAAATCTTCCGCTACCACGTAGCAATCCAAGCGAGCGGGATTAAATATCTGTGGATATTGCAGATATATATCCATAAAGGAAGTTTCTTTGACGTCTTCGGAATCCCGCTCCTCTTCATCCAAAGGGAGATTATTCCACCGCTTAATAGACGAGTCGGGTTTCAATTTCGGATTATCTCCACGATATAGAAAGAAATTTTTAATCTTTCTATTTGACAATGTTCTACGGCGCTGCCTTCCCATGCCGTAGATGATGTAAAGCCTCCGCGCCAGTTCTTGCGTCGGCAACAAGCTGCGACGCGAGGGAGGAATGTTAGGATCCGACTGGAACAGAAGCATAGGGTCCCAGATAAAGCGCCCCCCGAAGAATCGAGTCGGGTCATCGAATCGATTACAGTGTGTTTCATATTCATTAGATGAGTCGTCAGATAATCCCAATTCGAGAAATTGCTCACGTAACAACATATTTTCCAACCGGTTTTCCAATCTTTTAATAGATTTATCTGTCGCATTAGTGACAGATCTCTCAAAACTGAAAAGATAGACTCTTTTTTCATACCATTTATTTTTGTCACCCTTAATCTTATTGAATTCAAAATCTTGTTGGGGTATATAATTCTGATTTCGGTAAAGGAAGACTAAATTACCCAAATGATTGGGTTCGGATAATATTCTCATCAATTCATAAGTCTTGTTTCGCAGGAAGCGGAGACGCCAAGCCTTATGGGACCAAGTAATCTCACGCGACACTTTCGTTGAACTTAAGTTTATTAGTTCGGGTGACTGTTGCGGTTCGAAATCGGTTAGACTATTAAATACACCTTTTCTCATAAATTTAGAAGAACGACTTGTAGAGGTTACACCTGAACAATACTTGAGTTTATCAGTAGGAAAAGAAAGGGAAAGACTATTATTGTATTGATTTTCGCCTCTACAGATTTCTGAACGTAAGAAATTCTTCGAAAGGTTTTCTAGGACACCAGAAGCTAGGTTCAAGTCATTCTCTACAAGTTTATCAATAACAATGGAATTTTCTTTCTCTCTAATATCCATTTGTGACGAATCGCGAGCCACTAATCCAGCTAGTAGCCCTAGGCTATGCAAAAATAGAGTGAATTCATTAATTGTTGACTCGGTTGTTGAAGGTTCCACATACCAGTTAGACAAATAATAAAATCGCATTTTTAACTCGTTACGACCAATAAATGGAATATTTGTAGGATAAGTATCTATCAAACTATTCTTTAGAGTAGCTCCTGCTATCTCGTAGGAAGAGATTTCGCATTCAGAGCCGGATTTTACCCCATTGCGCATATCAGTAACAGTTGAATGTTGTCTATGCAAAGCTAAGCCAATTGCGTCACTACCTACAACTTTTTTCCTTTTGGAAGTACCTATCAATAACGCTTCATTAGCAAAAATAAATAAATCTCGTTTGCTATAACCCGTAGTTCCAGACCCAGTACCTTCAAGAAGAGACGGATTAGTCTCTATTTCGAAACCTTTGATACGTAACAGAATTGACAATTCTTTCTGACGTTGATATCTGTTGGACTTTCGAAAATTTATTAATTAGTTTAACCGGTTCGGAGCTATCGGAGCTGGATCTATCCCTGCAGGTACGTGAGTTGAAGCAATAATAATATTCCTGCGAATGCTGGAGTTGCTGCGCCTGTGACTAATACTCCTCAATATCTGGCAAAGTAAGAATCTGGGATCAGCTTCTAGCTTATTATATGAACGATGAATATTCAATTCATGAATATCTTGAATCCATAGTGTACAGGGAGACACCTCTTCCGCTATTGCAAAAACGAGATTTAATCGATGTACGCTCTCTTTTGAGATGAAATTTCCACGTACATTGTTAAAAAAGGATCGATTGTATATCAATTTTTTGAATGGTAGTTTCACCAACGGGAAGTAGGAATTGAATGCTACATCCCTAATAATGGAAGATCGGCCAGTTTCCACAGGTCCTACTAGCAAAATTCCTTTAGATGGTAATAATCCTGATTCGAGTGAGATAGGTATGTCTTGACATGGCACATTTAGTAGACTGCCTCTTCGTCTCGTCGTTACCGAAAATAGAATATTTCTTTCGAGGGCGGAAAGGGCCCATTTCTCCGCAGGATCCACCTTACGGATCTTGTGACTCAATAGATCATTTTGCCGAAATTGAAGTAAGTATGCCAAAACATTAGATCTTTCTTGTGGGTGAGGTTCACGAGAAATCTCGTTGCTCAATAAATCATAATTGGAATTCAATTTCGACGCATACTTGGAAATAATACTATTCGTTACTAAATATTGAGTCAATAGTTCTTTCTTACTATCCGGGATATCGGAGCTTTCCCTACGAAATATCCATGAATCTAGTTCATTTTTGATAAATAAAAAAAAGATTATATTATTGATATAATTCAAGAAGCTATTCAAAGAATAGATTAGTAGATCTCTGGTTGACATTTACCTCGTCGAAGGGGAATACATTACCTTTTTCAAATAGGATCCACGCTTTGGGTCTGTTAAATATTCAACAGTATTGAAACGTTTCCATGAATGAAGGGAATTGGAACCCGAAACGGCAGACAAATGATGCTTGAAGAATACAAGAACAAATAATATTGAGAGGATAAAGTAATAGAAGATAGACTTATTGGAAGATTTAGATACTGACCATCCTCTTGGATGTGACATCTCCGCTTCATCAGGAATTTCTTCGAGAATAAGAAGATCTATTTTGGATAATATGATATTGATAGAATCATTTTTGAATCTCAATCCTAGGCTTTGGAATAACCAGGCTTTCGCACCATCTATATCCTCAACAATTCTTTTAAAAATTCTAGGAAGATTATGATTTAAGTCATCATTGAATTTCAGTACTATTTCTGGATATGTTTCTCTAATCAGATCATAGAAATATCTCCACCAGTTGGGGGTAAAAAACCAAGGTATATAATCTCTAAATAAGCTCCATTTTTCACCGATATTGTCTCTCCAAAAGATCCAAGAGATCTTATAGTTGTTCAAATCTTTTGATAATTCATCGAAATTGATGAAATAGGATGGACGGATAGGTTCTTTCTGGATAGATGGATCTGCAAACTCCGCATTTTTGTGCGGAACCTTCTTTCCAATCGATCCTGCTAGAGATCTCGACGTTACGTCGTTGCCTAATGAGAGTCTTAGCGACCAGTAAAGCGTTTCCAGTCTTTCCGGTTCCCAGAAAGACCCAATAGATGAATCATCTTGATAGAATCGATTCTTGGTGGAAACATTCTTCGAGCCCGATCCATTTTCAATAAACTTCTCTAAATTGACTCGATCTAATCCCAGATTCTTAGGACGAGGTCGAGGTCGCCGATCCGCCGATGGATCGGAGTTTATCAACGTTTTTTCCAAATCGATTCCAGCGCTACTGCACGGAGATAAAAACAAAGCCAGTAACCTCTTCAGATCCGAAATGGAATAAAAAAGTCTATCTGAATGAGTTAATAACGATGTTGCAGATTCATGCAGATTAGACGAAATAGATTGAACTGGTGTGAGTACATGATCAGCAGTTTCCCCTGCTGTTTGTTTCGATAAATTGGATGATAACAAATCTGACAGTTGGGGATAAATAGATGAGATGATATTAGATGAGGTGGTTTCATCGTCGGAGCCCACATAGAAATTAGTTAACACGTCGAAATAACTACTGTTGCATTTCCCAATAAGGAAATCCCTTTTGATTCTCGGAATGAAGTCACTTCCAGCACAGTTCTGTACAGGTAGATTAGAGTGGTCTAGAAAGTTCAGTTCATTCACTTCATCGAAAATGTATCTTGAAATACTCCCACCAATATCTCTAGTTGAACCTTTTCCACGATTCAAATTCTGTAAAAACAGATTCCAAATTTGCCCCTTCGTAGTGGAAAGAGCATCATTTGAGAATCCGGTTCGGGTAGCTTCGATGCGGGGTAACCCAACAGGAGTGAGATTCGCTGCGGGTTCTAGTGCGGTCGAAGAGCCTACTGATTTCTTATTCATTAACAGTCTGGACTCACTGAATAAACTCCTTTTTCTCTCAAGAATTGTTTTGAGGGAAATTATCTGTTCGTCAATGTAACCATCGAATAAACCTGATAAAAGATCAAGCTTCTCGAGATCTATCGTGTTCAATTTCTCGAGATCTATATCGTTCAATTTCTCGATGCAATAATCGATGGTATCTACCAAAACTTCCTGGCGAGTAACCTCGGCAACCATCATTTTGTAAAGAAATAAAACATTGAGAAATCGATGAAAATATTTCTCGTTATGTTGATTGGTATTACCAATACTGGTACCAAAACTATTGAGTAATTCGTTTCTCAGTATTGATACACCGCAAATTGATTCTCCCAAGTCATACTTCGTTTCTAAAAAGACTTTCCCTTTTGGGAAAAAAGACGAATTTTCAGTTGTATCGAGCCATCTATGCACATTTGACTGAACATTCTTATACTCATCAATTCGAAAATTAATAGATTCGTCTAATAAACGCTCTATGTTATTTTTCCATTCCAATAATCTTTATTCAGTTGCAATTCTTGGTACACCGGTGGATTCCCCGCTCCCCGCCCAGCCATCCAACCGATATTTGATTCGGGAGAAATATTCAGTAGATAATGCACAGAAATAGTCATAGAAAAGAAATATGTATGTTGAGTAGAGAGATATGATTCTATTTCGTCCATACAATCTAACTAGGGAATATATCGGATGTATGTTACCCTTTCCCTTCAATTGGTTTAAAAAAGTAGTATTTTCACCCCGATTAGTTACTACACCTAAAGATACTTCAAAATATTTTGGAAGAATCTCACTGAGGTCGAGGTATATGCTGCTACTTGGTAACCCTAGTTCCTTGCCAAGTATCCTAAGATCCTCCTTCAACTTCGATGGAAATCTTTTCCCAGATTTCACACTGTTATTGATATCAACAGAAATTGCCCCATGAAAAATCAGATTTGATTTCTCAATTATCGAAAGAAACTCGGTGAGTCGATTTATTAATCCATTTTTCATTTGTGAATAAGTGGGTAGAATGGGAGAGTCTTCCCCATTCCTGTGACAATAGAATCCAAATATACAGTCACGAAACGACATTGTTTTTTTCCAAGACGGAAATGAAGACAAATTAGAAAAGGCTTCTCGCTCGAAATGGAATACCGATCCATTCCCCCGGCAATCTGCTGAATACTCAGATTCGAGTAACGCCTTGTCGCAAGAGTCTAATATTAAGGGACTTAATGAATCGTTTCTCGATCGTGGTGCTTGTAGCCCATCCAGATCTCGCTTGTTACGAATTTTCCAAAAGAATAACGAATCAAAATCACTTTGGTAACAGTCACTTCCGTTTTTGGAAACTCCCGCGTGGTTATAGAATTTGAAAAACCCATTGTAATTTTGTGAATACCTATCCCTCCAGAATAGTTGAATCTTCTCAAAATCCCCCTTGGATATATCCCCGCCAAGGAGTGAATCCCTCACTATGCAGACCTTCCATCTACCGGAAACCAAGGGATTCATTGCATTATAACGAACTTGTTTTTCATCTTTTGTCGAACCTGCAGAATTATTTTTCTTCGAACCAACATAGTAAGAAACAGGCGTTCTTCTCTTCCCATCCTTTTCAACAGATAAAGATCTTTTGAATCGGAGGAAGCGGTCGTAGGAGAAATCACCATAATTTTCTGCTTGTTCTTTTTTTAGTACGTCACCCCCATTAATAATTTTTGTTAATATAAAACCTCTTTCGATCGAACTTCTGTCACTCAAGCAATGCATGAAAATTGGTATTGTTAGTAACATCAAACTCTCCAGGGTAATGCTACTACCCCTCTTCACCGAATGACGTAGATTGCGTAAAAAGAGCGAACTCAGAAATCATAAGTCAAATAATCTGATAAAAGGTTCATAACTGGAAGATGGACCAATTAGAAATTCTTTGAGATGTTGGTTTTTCAATGATTCGAAGAAGTAGTCGAATATACCGACTTCTACTAACTCCAAAACTTTAGATAAAGAATCTGGACTTCCTACTTCTTGTTTTCCCACCCTTTTTACCTTATTTTCTTTGTTCATATTAGTTATATGTGATAGATACTATCTATTTCTCAAATTTATTATATGGATAATTTCAAAAGATTCAAGATGAGGTGGAGTAGATATTTCAAATGAGCCTAGTGATTTCTGTAAATACCCTCTACGTATTGATTTTGAGGTCCTCCGGTGGCCTACCCCCACCAACCTCAGAACTTTTGCTTACTCCTTTACTGACTATTGGTTAGACCAAGTACTACTACCACTACAGTCTTCAGACATCAAGTGGCACAAAATGACCATTAAGCTCACCAATAGAGATGAGTATTTCCAAATTCCATTGGTAGGCAAGTACGGAACCTTCAAGGATGGTTACCCCTCTGACAAAGGATTTGAAGTAAAGCTCATACCCTACAACAACTCAAAGCAAAAACTTTTTGACTGAAAGGGGTTGCCGACGCCTATGATCAGTTCGACCGGCCCGGCGATGTAATAACCGGAAACCGCGCACTTTGCGCACCATGCCTTTGTGATTCGGTTGGTATCGACGTTGGATCATTGCCCGCTGGTGTCGGCATTGTCGACCTAGATAACCCTTGCTTCGCGACCTCAATCAAGGAGGCCCTTGATAACGAAAACGGCTTAAGCATAGAAGAAACTCCTTCAGGGGGATTACACATATGGGGAAAGGGTTTGTGTGAAAACACGCCTAAAGATGGCATTTGCGTAGCTGGGCTACGCCTAGAGTACTTCACACGCGGGAGATTAACTCTATTAGGTCCGGGAAGAAGTATACTGCGATGGACCCCCATAGGGGCGCTAGGCAGCATCCCATCTCCGCTGCTTCCCGCACGAGGGGGTACGGTGCCAGAGATACGAGAACTAATCCCCTTTGGCCGAAGATGGAACTGCCTCTACGATCAGGTAAAGGGCAATAGATACCTCGATAAGGAGGCCCTGCATTTCCAAGCCCGCTACCTCTGTAAACCGCCGTTAGGGGATAATAAAGAGAGCGACCTGCAAGATATATTGCGAAGGCAAATAGAAAAAAGGGAAGATCAGGGGCTTGGCGAAGGGGAGTCCTTGGAAGAAGGCGTTAGTAAAAAACTAGCGCTAAGCCTGGCAGACAGATGGATATTCAGGCTGCCCGAAAAAGAGTGGTACAAATACGAAAACGGGCACTGGTCAACCCATGACGGAACCTGCTACGAGATAGTGAATGATATAGAAGACGGGTTAATGAAGCTTAGGGAAAAGTATCCTATCAGCCATAGAAAGAGGATGGGGACGCTACAATTTCGGAAGCTTATGGAAGAGTACTTAAAGCAGCGGCTGTACAAAACCCCTAAGCCAAAGAAAGGGGTCCACTTTACCAACGGACTCTTAGTTGTAGACCAGGATGGCCAGCGGAAACTACTGCCATCAGATCCCAACCTCTGGTCCTTTAACCAGTGTGGGGTAGCGTTTAATCAGTGTACACAATTGACGAAGGTTCAGAACAACGTTTTACTAATCCTAACGGACGGGGATCCGCTAAAACTCAATGTAATACGAGCCTATTTGCGAATGTTATTTACGCATGATAACAGCGAACAGTTTTGCTTGTATCTATGGGGTCCCGGCGCCACCGGAAAATCGACATTCGTCCAGCTGTTGGAACACATACTGGGGGACGCCTCATGCGCCTTGGATATACTTAGGCTAACTAACCGTTTTGAGATGAAAGTCGTCCAAGACAAGATACTTTTAACCTTGCCAGACATCCCATTGAAGGTAAACGACGCACAATGTTCGATGATCAAGAAATTTGTATCAGGGGACAAAATAGTAATCGAAATCAAAAACGGCAGCATATACGTAGTATCGGTAGTAGCGATGTTACTAGTAACGTCGAATACCAAATGGTGTGTGCAGGATCGCACCAGCGGGTTTAGGAGGCGTATGCTTTATGTACTGACGCCAAAGGCCGCTGTAAAAAGAGATCCCTTCCTCCTAAAGAAACTAAAGGTAAACGCCAGCGGGCTTATCAACTGGGCACTTGATATGCCGGGCAACGCGGCTCGGATAGGGCAAAGCGTGGAGGCCATCAACGAGCTAAGCGGGGGAGGGCAGGATTCTTCGGGAGTCCTAGAATGGTTGTTTGCCAAGGGCCACTATACCCCGTCTAGCGAGATGCCGCTAGGCGCCAGGAAGGTTCCCCTTCCAGGAAGTCTATACGATTCCTATATGCAGTACGCGGAAGCTCATGGTATTGAGCCGGTATCCTATTATACATTTGGCGACGTGCTGGACGACTCGGTAAGGTCCTTGGGATATCGGGACATAGTTACAAAGAGAAGGGCGCATGGAAGAATAGTTCAGGGTATTAGCCTATCCTACGGGGAGCCAATAAGAAGAAGCGAGAGATCGGCCGTCGTAAAGTACCTGATGGAGACAGATCCCTGGGAAGGGTTTACCAAAGACAAGGAAGCATTCGATAGGCGGAGTGACGGGGATTGCGACTATGAAAATAGTCCAAATTTAGAAAGCAATGGTAGTGTCGATAGTGTCGATTGTGTCGATTGTGTCGATTGTGTCGATCTTTTTACGAAAAACCCTATTTTGGGAATAACTGATCAAGGAGGTTTAGTTAATAGCGCTGATAGTGTCGATTGTGTCGATTGTGTCGATCTTTTTCCAAAAAACGCGGAATTAGGTATGACCAATCACGGAGGTTTAGTTAATAGCGTCAATAGCGTTAATAGTGTCGATAGTGTCGATAGTGTCGATAGTGTCGATTGTGTCGATTGTGTCGATCTTTTTCCAAAAAACGCGGAATTAGGAAAAACTGATCAGGGAGGTCTAGTTAACGAAGAAACGGGCATAACCAAACCCATAGATAACTGTGGGGTAAAAATAAGAGATAAGCCAGAGATAAGAATAATAGGGCCGCCTAAAAAGCCTAAGAACGCAACAGGCAGAACAAGCAGCCTAGTGTACGATAAGGTAGGTTACCTCACGGGGCCTGAACAAAAGATAACAGAGGAGTTTCTATCAAAACATCCCAGCCTTGTGCAGGCTTTGTCGTCAATGCAAGAGGACTGGCCCGAGGAAAGACTCCTCGAAGAGGCACGGACAATACTTCAGGCGGACCCACCTGCGAGGGATGCGGCGAACCGCCTCTATACAGCTATGGAGGAGATGGGAGCATCCACGCACCTGAATCTTCCACCCAAGCTAGACCCTTCTACCACGATGGCAGGGTTGGCATATCCCCCAGCGGTTAGGATGGAGGAGAGCTTAAGCAGGCTAAAGAATCTACCGGGGCAATACTTGGAATACATATCCGCCCTAAACGATGCCACTACGAAGGTGGTGGATACTAGCTACATGCTATTTAGGTTGTTTCGTCGCCAAGATAGTACATATTTCAATTGCGGGTGCCCTGTAAAGGGGCTTTTCGCAACATCCTACAACAATACCCACAGTTATCCAAGGTTAGTTCCACGTAATGGCAACGGATCGGGAACCATTGCTTGTATCCGGCGAGACTGCAAACGAGTCATCAAAACACTTGTGGAGGAATACGTCCTTTCGGGTGATCTAGTATTGGAAGAGTTGGATATGGTTGCTTGTCATACAGGTATCTACGTCGGACTGATCGGGGCCGTGAGCGCTCCCCACACTTGGGAGGCCTACGAGACTGGTAATCTATGGCACCACATTATGTCTAGGTGGGGAGGCGACATACCCAAGAAGCTTCTTAAGACTATTTTATACTCAGGGTTAAATGGTGCCAGCCTTAGAGGAGGATCTATACGAGCCAAGGTAAAGGAAACGTGCAGTAGCTTGGGACACACGGATCTGGAGGGTTATCTGCAGAAGGTCCTGCGTCACCCCATACTCATCGAGCTTGCCATGTTTCAGTCGTCTTTGGGCAAGAGAGAAAAGATCTATCTCCCCTCTCGCACGCAGCCTTACTACGGCAGGTTAGAGGAGGAACAGGGTAGAAGAAAAGGAGGCAGTAGGTACCATGAGGGGCTTCTATCGTCCCGAGCCTTGGCGTCCCACGAGGTCATTCTTCTCGCTTATCTGGTTGACTATATCTTTAGGAATAGGTTGGGTTTTCCCCTTAGTCTAGAAAACGATGGCCTCCTCCTTCTAACCCGCTCGTCCTCTCGTAACAATACGTTTGCGCAGTTGGACGCTTTTCTACAACAGTGTAGCCGGGATTTCCTTGGTGTAAAGATTCCCCTGGAGAGGAAGGTTTAGCTGGATCCCATAAATTTCCATAAATTCCCATTTTGCTAAAAATCGGAAAAAGATCGACACAATCGACACAATCGACATCGATTTTCTTTGCAAGAGGCTCATATATAAAAGGTGTTCAATAGACTATTTCTACCAAAATGGTGATTCCCACGCTGCCCCTCCTAACCGCAAGGTCTGGCAGGGCCCCGTAAATCACCATTTTCCGTAAAATCGAAAAAAGATCGACACAATCGACACAATCGACACAATCGACACAATCGGCACTTACCATCAACTCTATGGAATTAGGAGGCATTTATGTATTACGTCGCAACTTTACTTGGGTTTATCGGAGTCTTTAAGTATGTAATCGACCGAGTCGTGATCGACGTCTTCCAACAATTCAAGGAGGTCTTCAGCGAGTCTTTGAAGCAGAGGGGGAACCTCTCTTCCGCCGATCAGCAGCTCATTGCCCTCGACATGGTTGGGCGATTCTGGGCGAAGATATCCGACCGGGATACCCGCAAGGTTACGCTGCTAACCAAATCCGCCTCATTTATTGCCTCTATCTACAAATACTTTGTGCCCGGTCCCGTGCGTTCCCTCCTTTTTGTTCCTACGTACATCCTTACATATCCTATTCGCTTCTTTATAGATAGGGGAAAGATGGATACACTAAGAGAGCAGACCCGCGATATTGCTATCCGGGGATTGTGGAGCTTCACCATCCCCTTGGTATTTGCTATTCTTGCGGCATCCCTCTTTGTCCAGGAGGTTGAATACGTGCGGGTTGTTAATGGGCTGGGCCCTGACGGCCCTGAGATAAAGGAGCACCTCATTAGGCGGGTAGTCATAGGCTTTGGTCGCTTCTCACTTGCCCTCCCCCACCATCCCGTTATATATATAGTGTCCTACGTTCTTGTCCTTTTTTCTGTATTTCACACGGTAAGCTTCTTCGTGATACTGTCAAACTATGAAGAAAAATAGTAATACTTATACATCGATATGTTCATTTGCGCGCATTACAGATGAGGGGTTGACAGAATCTATTCCACAGCGGTAGTATTTATTATACCAATGCCTTATTTTGTTACCATGTTGCTATGGTAGTTATTTTAGTGTTATACCAACCGTTGAATCATACCCATTTTGTTTTTCCTTTTATATGGGGGTTGCTACTCAGCCTATACGGTTGTGTACACCCCCCGCTTTGGGCTGTCTTAGCTAGGCGACGCGTCGACGCCTCTGGGCATTGCCCAAGTCCGTTTTTTATTACTGCTCATTGATTTGTATCCATCCCAAACGGTGGAAAAAGGAGGATGTAACCAATGACAATCAACCCAGATAGTAGCAACCCTTTGTCTGAAGGATCGCCTTTCGATGCTGAGAGTCTCAAGCTAGATTCTTTAAAATACCTACTTCTGGATCACTGGATCTCTGAAAACATCGTTGAGGTACCTTATGCTAGGTTGCCTCTAAAAACGGCCTATATATTTTACTCAAGTTACTGTGCATTGGAAGGTGTCCCCCGCATACCCATTCAGGCCTTTAACCGTGCCCTTGCGGAGGCAGTATCTTCGCAGTGGCCGGGCGTGCAAAGGCGACGGACCGCGCGAGGTACGCTATACGAGAATATGACTCTACGAGGGTGGGCTCCGGATGCCGAATCTCCCCCCCGTGAGGGGGCCTCTCTGGTGGATGCGACTCATTGCATCGCGTGATCAACCACCAGATATATTAAAATTGTCCGGATTGCGGCCGCTATTACAGATCTTATACTAGGGGGGAGGTTACATGACTAATGGAGACAAGCTTAGAAGACAATTGGCTGGGCAACTATTTAAGGATACAGACGAGCAGCCATCTGGCTCAAATAGGTCGTCTCGCCGTAGCGGTGTATCTTTCTTCCCGCGTGGTCAAAAACGGGACCAGCAGGTGGATCTCACGGATAACCCGTTGTTTATTGCCTCCGACGTGGCTGTCCCTGAAGGGTTTACGGCCGGCGGCGTACCTACTGCTCAGGAGGATGGGGCATCCGATCTGCGCATCGATGTTGATCCCCCCGCCGAACCGTTTGCTCCGTTTCTTAGTAGGCAGCGTAGCTACGGCTCTTATTCTGCCGCTAGCGACCAGACTAGTTACGCTTCGGCAACATATAGTCCCCGTGCTAGAGGTTCTCAAGAGTCCTTCAACGAAATAGAAGAGGTTACCAGTATGCCGCATAGCGAATCCGACAATAATATGACTGATATTCCCAGCCTAAGAGCTCCTGTTGACGTTACCAACCTAAACGTTATAGGCACCCCGCCCCCGGGTTACCACGCTAGGGAGGAGGATCCACCTCTTCTCTTGAACGTGCTTTAAGGGAGGCTAACAGGGTGTGGTTTACTCCTATATTGGCAGGCATACCAGCCTTTCTCGACAACTGGTGGAAAAAGGCACGCGCGGCTAGGCGCCACCAGAGAAAAGATAGTGTTAAGGGAATGGGCGCAGCCTTTCCTTTCAAGGCCTTAGGGATAATACTATTGTGCTTGCACCCGAGGAGCTATTTACGGCCCGGGTAGCGGCTGCCGTTATCCTGTTTCTCCTGGCTGCCTTTCTTGTTTACGCATGGTTCGAGCAAAGAAAAAGAAACGATGAGGTCGTGTTTGATGCTGACAAGTTCAATATCGATCGCACCAAGAGAATATCGCTTGTTCCCAAGAAGAAGTACCTCCTTGAGAGGGCTAGTATTATAAGCAAGAGGGAGCAGCCACAAGACTCACCGAAAGAGGCGAATCCGCCTGGATTTGACGCACCATATCAGTATCCACCCTTAAGAAACAAATATAGGCTGCGGAGGTAAATTTTATATGCCCATTGATCGTTTCGATGAAATTGCTCTCAAGGCGCACAGAGGGGATGTTATGACCGTTACCTGTTACTACGGATCGCAGTCCTCTGCCAAGAGTGTTAAATACCCGCTTCGACTGGACTTTGAGGTACAGAAGTGGCCGTCGTCGGCCAACCTCCGAGGATTTGCGTACTCCTTTGCGTCCGTCTGGCTGGACGATATTCTTCTTCCTTTACAGTCATCCGATAGAAAGTGGCACAAGATGACGGTCCGCATCGCAGGGCAGTATTATCAGGTTCCTCTGGTGGGTAAATATGGTCGCCTCGAGGGAGCGCCGGCGTCGGATAGACTATTTGGTGTAAGCCTTATACCTTGTGACTGCGCTAAAACTACGAAGACCTTCCGAATTCGCGGTGTGGCTGACGTATACGAGCAATTCGACCGCCCTGACAACAAGGATCCGGATATTGCAAGGAGGCCGCGCCTATTGGAGCAGGCCCTCGTATCTTCCGTAACCCTATCTATGGGAGATTCAACGTCCGGCACTCCGGCGAGGGAGGATGCCATTCTACGATACGTACGGATACCCGATGCTAAAAAGAAAGGAACATTACGGGAGCCGGGCTCTAAGGGAAGGATTGTACCTATTCAATTTACCGCGGCCTTCTGCACCGGCTTTCAATAGAACCGCCTCCACCCCAATCAATAGATCCCCATCAATAAATTTTCATGAATCAAGAGATAAATATACGAGTAGAGGGCAGACAATGACTAGCATACCACAGGAAGGCTCCCAGCCGCACTGCTATTATGTTCCCCTGTCAAACGCCGAGGGCAGGGCTATTAATGAACTACTGGCGCTAGGGTGCAAACTTCACTACCAGAGAGGCAAGGAGCGCATCTACACAGACCCGCAGGTTAAACCCGGCGCCAACAGGAACATTCTAAAAAACACACAGCTTTTGGAAAAGGCACTTGACCGTAAGCTTTCTATTACTTCTGGTAAACTACCACGACGAATCTGTTTCGTAGTTGATTGGAGGATACAAACAAGGTGATTATTCTCCTTCAGAAAACAAGGAGTTATCCTTCTCTTCTCTTCTCTTCTCTTCTCTTCTCTTCTCTTCTCTTCTCTTCTCTTTTACCCTCTTCTGTTTGGATGGGCGAACGACGGGGATCGAACCCGCGCGTGATGGATCCACAATCCATTGCCTTGATCCACTTGGCTACGTCCGCCCCCTTTTTTTACTTGGCTCCCTGACCCTAAGAGACAAGATCTATCTGTTAAGATAGCTAGGTCCTTCGATTGATACACATACATATTAGCTGTGTATATAGCGAGACAATAGAAAATCTGTGAAATTTCCAAATTTATTTTATCCAAAAGATTGGGAGATTACAAGCATCCTGTGAATCAGGATAGAACAATTCTTTGTTTTTTAATCTATTCTATCCCAGAGGGATATTATATATATTCTTCATAATTCAAGATTGGAAACCGATGATTGTAAGATCATGAAAAACCGCTATCATTTTTCCTATTCGAAAAATCAGACGAACCTTCACTTCATTGGACACCAAACCTTCTGAAATTAAAAGGTTTGGTATCCATTTGTGCTGCATAACCAGACAGATATTATCCGTTTATAGAAGGAGCTTCAACAGAAGCTAAGTCTAGAGGGAAGTTATGAGCGTTACGTTCATGCATGACTTCCATACCTAGGTTAGCGCGGTTTATGATATCAGCCCAGGTGTTTATAACACGACCTTGGCTGTCAACCACGGATTGATTGAAGTTAAAACCATTCAAGTTGAATGCCATGGTGCTAATGCCCAAAGCGGTGAACCAGATGCCTACTACGGGCCAAGCAGCTAAGAAGAAGTGTAGAGAACGAGAATTGTTGAAGCTAGCATATTGGAAAATCAAACGACCAAAATAGCCGTGAGCAGCTACGATGTTGTAGGTTTCTTGCTCTTGACCAAACTTATAACCTGCATTAGCAGACTCATTCTCAGTAGTTTCTCTGATCAAACTAGAAGTTACCAAAGAACCATGCATAGCACTGAATAGAGAGCCGCCGAATACGCCAGCTACACCCAACATGTGGAAAGGATGCATAAGGATGTTATGCTCAGCCTGGAAGACGATCATGAAATTGAAGGTACCAGAAATGCCTAGAGGCATACCGTCAGAGAAACTTCCTTGACCAAGTGGGTAGATCAAGAAGACGGCGGCAGCAGCTGCTACGGGAGCTGAGTACGCAACGGCGATCCAGGGACGCATACCCAAACGGAAGCTCAGTTCCCACTCGCGACCCATGTAGCAAGCTACACCAAGTAGGAAGTGAAGAACGATCAGTTCGTAGGGACCACCATTGTAAAGCCATTCATCGACGGAAGCTGCTTCCCAGATTGGGTAGAAGTGTAACCCGATAGCTGCAGAAGTGGGGATGATAGCACCGGAGATAATGTTGTTACCGTATAGCAAAGAACCGGAAACGGGCTCGCGAATACCATCAATATCTACAGGAGGAGCTGCGATGAAAGCAACGATGAATACAGAGGTTGCGGTCAGTAGGGTAGGAATCATCAAGACACCGAACCATCCGATGTAAAGGCGGTTTTCGGTGCTGGTGATCCAGTCGCAGAAGCGACCCCATAGGCTTGCGCTTTCGCGTCTTTCTAAAGTTGCGGTCATGGTAATTTTTGGTTTTCAAAAAAGAATTGGTGATTCCCCAGGCTAGTAAGCTTGTTGCTTCGTAGTATATCACAAGAATATACCCGTGTCAACCAAGATTGATTGAGTCTCCAAACTTTTTAAATACAGAGGCTCTTTCTCGGTGTCTCAAACAAATTTTCTCCCCTATTCCACGACTTGGATTCTATTTTTCAAAGAAACAAAAAAAAAAAAAAAAGAAATTGAATTCTTCCTCTCAATTCTTCCTCTCTTTGATGTGTGTCCCAATCAATTTAATTTTAGTCTATTCTCCGAGAAATTCATCAAATTCATCAATATGGCGTCAATCCTTTTCTCGATGGACTCTGCAGCTCCGCATTGGCCCCTTCCCATAGTATATAGATTCTAAGAACTGACAACCTAAGAAGGAAATAGTTATCAACCCTCACTTGTGGCTTAGACACCTGCCATTTGTCGCCCACTTCTTACTTATCCATTTCTTCGTAGTGTATTTTGATTCCCTGATACCCCGTGCTCCGGTTCCAATCCACAACGAAAAGGTTGTGGATTGGAACGAATCCAAAACTAACGGAAATGGGCAAAAGCTTTGTTAGCTTCCGCAATTCTATGAGTCTCCTCTTTCTTCCGCACAGCACTACCGGAATTTCTGGCAGCATCCATCGATTCATCACTCGATCTTAGAGCCATACTTCGACCTGAACGTTTTCGACACGCGATCAATGACCACCGGATAGCCAAAGCTTTTCCTTCTGCAGGTACTACTTCAACGGGAACTCGATAAGTTGACCCACCTACACGTTTGGTTTCTGTCACTACATCGGGAGTTACCCCACGCACAGCCTGTCGCAGAACAGACAGTGGATTCCTATTTGTCTTTTGCCTAATCCGCTTCATAGCCCGATAAGAAATCTGATAAGCTA